AATGCACCCATTCCATATGCTTGGTGTTGCTGGTGTATTCGGTGGTTCTTTATTCTCTGCTATGCACGGTTCTCTTGTAACTTCTTCATTAATCCGTGAAACTACTGAGAATGAATCTGCTAACGCTGGTTACAAATTTGGTCAAGAAGAAGAAACTTACAACATCGTAGCTGCTCACGGTTACTTTGGTCGTTTAATCTTCCAATACGCTTCTTTCAACAACTCTCGTTCTCTACACTTCTTCCTAGCTGCTTGGCCAGTAGTTGGTATCTGGTTCACTGCTTTAGGTATTTCTACTATGGCTTTCAACTTAAACGGTTTCAACTTCAACCAATCTGTTGTAGACTCTCAAGGTCGTGTTATCAACACTTGGGCTGATATTATCAACCGTGCTAACTTAGGTATGGAAGTTATGCATGAACGTAACGCTCACAACTTCCCTCTAGATTTAGCTGTTGTTGAAGCTCCTTCTATCAACGGTTAATTGTTGATTGCATTTTTTTTCTAAACCGCTCTCTTTTCTGTTTCTTTAAAGAAACAGAAAAAAGCGGTTTCCTTTTAACCAAAACATATAATAAAAATTTTTCAAATTTATGGCACCTGGTCTGGGGATTTCTGGGGATTTCATTAGCCCTTGCTTTGCAAGAAGAAAAGCAAGGGTCTTGCGAAGCAAGCGAAGCAAGCGAAGCAAGCGAAGCAAGTGCTTTTTCTTCTTTTTTTTCTTTCTCCGTTTTTTTTCTCAAAAAATAAAGCAATCCTTGCAAAGCGCAAAGCAAAGGAGATAAAGCAATTCTTTGTGCTTTTTTCGTAGCCTTACTTCTTGCTTCATAGTCTTTGCTTGCTTTTTTTTGGTTTTCAGTTTTCTTGCTTTTGTTTTTTATTTTTATAAAAGCAATGCTTTTCTTAGCTTTTTTTCGTTTCAAGAAAACCGATAAGAAAAAAGAGAACAAAACAAGGCATAGTTTTCTTTGGAGTAGAGATAATTTCAGACCACCAAAATCATCCTTTGAAACTTTCTGAGATGGTCAAGAGGGAGCGTTGGACGAAAAGAATCTGTGCTGACAACAAATCATCTTTTCTAGAAAACTCGTTTCCTGAGATTAGAGCTTTCCGAGATGACCTTCAATCGGGAGGTCATCTCCAGGTTACTCTTTCACGATAAAGTCATGCTGAGGTCAGAGCCGGTCAACGTCCGTTCCCTTGGTCAATTGACGTCAAGGTTTGGTCAAGGTCCGTCACTTTGGTCAAACCCGGTCAAGGTCTGTCATATCGGTCAAGAGAAGAATGCAAGATGTCAAATAGAAAATGATGACATAGTTTACCACGTGTGTCATGATTTATTGAAAACATCGCATAGAGCATAGTCTATGAAAGTATGACATGGTTGAAATAATGACATGGTTGGTTTGTTCTTTGTTAAAAAAAAAAGAAAGTGAAGCTAACCCTAAAGGAAGTTCTGCCCTGCAACCTTTTCAAGAAATCCTGACATAGCATACCCTGCATACTGCTAAAAACAAAAGCAAGGGCTTTGCTTTTATAAAAGCAAGGTCTCTGAAATAATGACATGGTTGGTTTGTTCTTTACTAGCACAAGAACAAATAAACAAAATACTGTTCTTTAAAAAGAAAACCAAAAAGAACAAGTCTTCGATCTTCGAAATCTTCGAAATCTTCGAAATCTTCGAAGAGAAGCAAATCTTTTTAAAGAAAAAAGAACCTTGCATTTGTGAAGCATATCTTCTGGTTGATGGTACTGGTGCAGGATTAGTTCCTTCGCTTCCAAGGCCCGCAGGTGCCAATCGGCTCCCATCTCGACGTCACAGTCAATCGTAATCGATGGATTATGATCCGCCCGGGGGTCTGGAAGAGAATTTGATTGAAATTAATATGACCGACTTGACCGGCTTGACTAGGATATGCGGTCAAGCCGGTCAAGTGAGTCAATGCAAAGCTTTTCTTCATTCTTCGAAGGCTTCGAATCAACAACGGCTTCAGCATTTGCTTTGCAAGCAAAAAAAAAAACACTATTATAATCTTTAATTACCGAGTCCAAGAGAGAAATAAGAGAAATAAGAGAAATAAGAGAAATAAGAGAAATAAGAGAAATAAGAGAAATAAGAGAAATAAGAGAAATAAGAGAAATAAAATTGAATCAAAAATTTATTTTTTATTTTAAAAAAACAATTTTTAGTTTTTAAGATTGTATTTCAATTGAAATACAATCTTAAAAACTAAAAATTGAAAAGTTTGATATTTCTTTAAATTAATTTCTTAATTTTTTATAGAGTAACCTTGCATTTTCAAAAAAGCAGAATCATGGCTACGTAGAATACCCTGCATACTGCTAAAAACAAAAGCAACGACTACGATAAAATAAAATAAAAATTAATCTAAAGGACGCATTGATAATACAGGTTCATTATCACGATCAATACCTTTTTCAAAACCAGCAGCAGCTGCACGAGCTCGACCAGCATGCCATAAATGTCCTACAAAGAAAAAGAAACCTAAGCAGAAATGTGATGTAGCTAACCAACTACGAGGTGAAACAAAGTTTACAGCATTAATTTCTGTTGCAACACCACCTACAGAGTTTAAAGAACCTAAAGGTGCATGTGTCATATATTCAGCTGCTCGTCGTTCTTGCCAAGGTTGGATATCATTTTTTAATTTGCTTAAATCTAACCCATTAGGTCCTCTTAATGGCTCTAACCATGGTCCTCGGAAATCCCAGAAACGCATAGTTTCACCACCAAAAATAATCTCACCAGTAGGTGATCGCATTAAATATTTCCCTAAACCAGTAGGACCTTGAGCTGATGCAACATTAGCTCCAAGTCTTTGATCTCTAACTAAGAAAGTGAAAGCTTGTGATTGAGAAGCTTCTGGGCCTGTTGGTCCATAGAATTCACTTGGATAAGCAGTATTATTAAACCAAGACATACAACAAGCAACAAAACCCATTACTGAAATAGCACCTAAACTATAAGAAAGATAAGCTTCGCCTGACCAAACAAAAGCTCTACGAGCCCAAGCCCAAGGTTTTGTTAAAATATGCCAAATACCACCTAAAATTTCTAAAGTTCCAATCCAAATATGGCCACCAACAATATCTTCTAGATTGTCTACACTTACAATCCAACCGTCACCACCAAAAGGTGATTTTAATAAATACCCAAAAATAACACCTGGGCTTATTGTTGGATTTGTAACAACTCGAACATCCCCACCTCCAGGTGCCCAAGTATCATATAAACCACCAAAATATAAAGCTTTCCATACTAATAACCATGCTCCAATACCAAGAATAATTAAATGAATACCAAGAATAGTAGTCATTTTATTCTTATCTTTCCAAACATAGCCAAAAAAAGGAAAAGATTCTTCTAAAGTTTCAGGTCCAATTAAAGAATGGTATACACCACCAAAACCTAACACAGCAGAAGAAATTAAATGAAGAACACCTGATACAAAATAAGGAAATGTATCAATAACTTCTCCACCAGGTCCAACACCATATCCTAATGACGCTAAATGTGGTAATAAAATTAAACCTTGCTCATACATAGGTTTTTCAGGAACAAAATGAGCAACTTCAAATAAATTCATTGCACCAGCCCAAAAAACTATAAGACCAGCATGTGCTACATGAGCACCTAAAAGTTTTCCAGAAAGATTAATTAATCGAGCATTACCAGCCCACCAAGCAAAACCAGTAGACTCTTGATCACGACCACCTACAGTTAAAGTACCATTAAAGAGCGTTTCCACGTGGTAAAACCTCCTCAGGGAATACAAGTTTTTCATGAGGCTGATCTTGAGCAGCCATCCAAGCACGAATACCTTCGTTTAATAAAATATTTTTTGTATAAAATGTTTCAAATTCAGGATCTTCAGCAGCTCTAATTTCTTGAGAAACAAAATCGTAAGCTCGTAAATTTAAAGCTAAACCAACAACACCAAGAGCACTCATCCATAAACCAGTTACAGGAACAAAAAGCATAAAGAAATGTAACCAACGTTTATTTGAAAAAGCAACACCAAAAATTTGAGACCAAAAACGATTTGCTGTTACCATTGAATAAGTTTCTTCTGCTTGTGTTGGGTTAAATGCTCTGAAAGTATTTGCGCCATCTCCATCTTCAAATAAAGTATTTTCAACTGTTGCACCATGAATAGCACATAATAAAGCTGCACCTAAAACACCAGCTACTCCCATCATATGGAATGGGTTTAAAGTCCAGTTATGAAAACCTTGGAAAAATAAAATAAATCTGAAAATAGCTGCTACACCAAAGCTTGGAGCAAAAAACCAACCTGATTGGCCTAAAGGGTAAATTAAAAAAACAGAAACAAATACTGAAATAGGAGCAGAAAATGCAATAGCATTATATGGACGAATTTTTACAGAACGAGCAATTTCAAATTGTCGTAACATAAAGCCAATTAATGCAAAAGAGCCATGAAGAGCAATAAAAGTCCATAACCCGCCTAATTGACACCAACGAGTAAAATCACCTTGTGCTTCAGGACCCCATAAAAATAATAAAGAATGACCTAAACTATTTGCAGGAGTTGAAACAGCAGCTGTAAGGAAATTACATCCTTCTAAATAAGAGCTTGCTAACCCATGTGTATACCATGATGTTACAAAAGTAGTTCCAGTTAACCATCCACCTAATGCAAAATAAGCACAAGGTAATAATAAAAGACCAGACCATCCTACAAAAACAAATCTATCTCGACGTAACCAGTCATCAACAATATCAAACCAACCACGTTTTTCTTCAGTTTTACCAATCGCTATAGTCATAGCGTAATTCTCCAAAATATAAAGTACTACTAAAACTTTCTTTTTTAAATACAATAAAAATGTTGTATTTAACAAAAAAATTAAAAAAAATTTGTTTGTTTATATCAATATATATTATAAAAGAGAAAAAATAAAAAATTCAACTGACTACTTTTTATAAATTTTTTAAAAATGAGTAATTTATTGGTTTTTTATGCAAAAAAAAGGGAAAGTTAGGTTTTAAATCAAACAGTAGAAGAGGAGAAACGAGTTTTTAAAATAGTGCTAAACTTTTGTAGTGTAAAGTGTGAAAGATTTTTAAAAACGCATTTAATTATAGTTTTCCTTATCACAAAAAAAAAAGCTTTTGCTCTCTTAGCTTAAAGTATGAAAATTCAATCTACATTTTTTTTAAGTGATCTTCAAAGGAAGCCTAAACTGTGAAAAGAAATATAAAAAAGTAAAAAAAGAGAAAAATTTAAACAAGAGCTTAGTCTGAAGTATGAAAGTTTTTTTCAATCATAAAAATTTGTTTTTTTTTATAAAAAAAAAACCAAAAATAAAAAAAAAGAAGAAAAAGCAAAAAAATTTTTTAATATCTTAAAAAAATAATATTTAAATCCTTTTTTTCTAAACTTAGGATAATTAAAGTTATAAACTACAAAGTTAAAAGATATTTATTTCCTTTATTTATCAAAAGTTTACATAGTGAAGGATTTAAATATTATAAAAATTTCAATTAAATTTTTATAAATTTAATTGGTCACCTCTACGATATTGCAAATATGCAGTAACAAATAATCCTGCTATAGTAACAGGAACTAATCCTAAAACAATTCCAGATAAAAGTGGTTCAACCATCGATTTAAAATTTTTATAACTTGAAATTTACAATATATATACTATTTTCACTCTTAAAAAATACAATTAAAATAAAAAAATTTTAGATTTTTGATTAAATAAGCTTAATTTTTATAAGCCCTAAATATATAACTAATGTCAAAACTAAAATTGAAAATAAAAAAGCTAAATAACTAATAATTGTTACCATAAAGATTCATTAATTAAAAAAAATTAAATACTACTTATTTTTCTTATAAAAAAATAAGCAATGCCTGAAATTAAACTTTCTATTTTTATACTATAAAAAAAGAAATATTTTTAAAAATTAGGTTGGCTAAAATCAGGATATTTTTTCTCGAAAAAAAATTTCGATAATTGATTAAATGAAATAAGTCAATTCTTATTTATGTTTTTTGTTACATATTAAAAAAAACAAAAAAAATTAAAAAACTCTTTTTTGTAAAAAATATGTACCAATTTAAAAAAATTATGAAATAAGTTTATAAAATAGTCCAAATGTATTTTTCACTTCACTTCTAGAAAAAAATTTCTTTAAAAATAAAAAAAACTTTATTTTGCAAAAAAAAAGCTCTTTAAAAGTGTTTAATTTGCTCACAATTAGATAGAAACTTTTTTAAAAATAAAATTTATTTTTAAAAAAGTTTCTATCTAATTGTGAAAAAGAAATAAAAATTATCAACAAAGTTTTCTTCAAATTTTTAAAACTAAATTAAAAAAAACAAACTTAGAATTAACTTTGCATTTATTAAATTAAAAATAAAGGAAATGAAAGTTTAAAAAATTGAAAATTTTTACTTTTCATTAAAAAAATAAATATTTTCAAAAAAAGTTTTTCAATAAAACTTTTTTAATTTTTAATCGGAAAATTATTAAAAATTCATTTCTGCTAATTGAACTTTTTCAAATTGTTTTTTCTTTAAAACTAAAAATACTTGAGCTAAAATAACAAAAATGAAGAAAATAATTAATCCTTGAATTCTAGCAGGATTTTGTAAAACAATTTCAGTTTCTTCTTGACCAAAACCGCCGACATTTGGATTAATTGTTAGTGGTTGATCTGCTTGGATTTTTTGACCAACACTTACTAGTAATTCAGGTCCAGGAGGAATTTTTTCAATTATTTCACCTTGAGTTGATGTTTCAATTGTAATAGAATATCCACCTTTTTTAGAAAGAGGTTCAATTGATTTTATAATTCCTGAACTTGATGCATTATATACAGTATTGTTACTTTTTGAACCATCAGGGTACACTTGTCCTCGACCTCTATTCCCACCAACATAAATTGGATATTTTAAAAAAGAAACATTTTTATTTTGAGATGGATCAGGAGAAAGAATTGGAAAAACAATTTCACTATATTGTTTACCCGGTATAGGTCCTATTACCAGAATATTTTTTTTATCTGGACTATAAGGTTGAAAAGAAAGATTTCCTAGTTTTTCTTTAATTTCTTCAGGAATTCTTTCAGATGGAGCTAGCTCAAACCCTTCAGGTAATATTAAAACAGCACCTACGTTTAAATCACCTTTTTTCCCATTCCCTAAAACTTGTTTGATTTGTTGATCATAAGGAATTTTCACAATCGCTTCAAAAACAGTATCTGGTAAAACTGCTTGTGGTACTTCAATTTGAACTGGTTTTTGAGCTAAATGACAATTTGCGCATACAATTCTTCCATTTGGTTCTCTTGGATTCTGATAATTTTGTTGTGCGAAAATTGGATAAGCATTTGCAGATAAAATAGAAAATTGGAATAAAAAAAGTGTACTAAAAACAAAATATTTTAAAAAAGATAAAATACTAAAAGATTTTTTCATAAAATAAAAAAATTAATAATAAAAAAATTTTCTTCTCATTTTTATATTATCTTTAAAAAGGTATGAAGAAAAGAAAATTTTTTTTATAAAATTGGAATTTTCTTAACTCCCATCATATTCTAAAGTATAAAAGAAATTTTTTTATTAGTTTTTTTCCTTCAAGCTTTGGATTAGAAAAAACTATTCTTTATGGTAGCCCTTGCTTTTTTACTTTTAAGAAGCACAGCAATTTTTTCTGGTTTTTTTTCTTGCAAAGCACTTGCAAAGCAAGTCTGATTGCTTCGCTAATGAAAGAAAAAAAACAGCTTTTTTATTTTTAAATGCAGGGTTTGTATACTACCCAATAAAAGCGACTCTTAAAAAAATGAAAAAAAATAAAAAAAATAATTGAAAAATTAAAAACATTATTTTAAGATACATTAAGAAATGAGAAAATATTTTATTATAATTTTTAATAAATTTAAGTATGTCTATATCAAAAAATTTAGAACAAAACCGACCTATTTTTCCATTTACCGCCATTGTTGGTCAAGAAGAAATGAAATTAGCTTTAATTTTAAATGTGATTGATCCAAAAATTGGTGGAGTAATGATTATGGGAGATCGTGGAACGGGAAAATCGACTACAGTAAGAGCTTTAGTAGATCTTTTACCAGAAATAAAAGTAGTTGAAAATGATTTATTTAATTCTGACCCAGATGATCCTGAATTAATGAGCCAAGAAATAAGAGAAAAATTACAAAATAATGAAAAAATTCAAGTAACAACAAAAAAAATATCAATGGTAGATTTACCACTTGGAGCAACTGAAGATCGTGTTTGTGGAACAATTGATATTGAAAAAGCTTTAACTGAAGGAATAAAAGCTTTTGAGCCTGGTCTTTTAGCGAAAGCAAATCGTGGAATACTTTATGTAGATGAAGTTAATTTATTAGACGATCATTTAGTAGATGTATTACTAGATTCAGCCGCTTCAGGATGGAATACTGTAGAAAGAGAAGGTATTTCCATAAGCCACCCTGCACGTTTTATTTTAGTTGGATCTGGGAATCCTGAAGAAGGTGAATTAAGGCCACAATTACTTGATAGATTTGGAATGCATGCTCAAATTGGAACTGTAAAGGAAGCTAATTTACGTGTAAAAATTGTTGAACAAAGAGCAAGTTTTGATGAATCACCTTTAAGTTTTAGAAAAAATTATGATGAATCACAAAATGAATTACGAGAAAGAATTATAACAGCTCGTCATATATTAAAAAATGTAAATCTTGAATATGATTATCGAATAAAAATTTCTCAAATTTGTTCTGAATTAAACGTTGATGGATTAAGAGGTGATATTGTAACAAATCGTGCAAGTAAAGCTTTAGCAGCTTTTGAAGGTCGTACAGAAGTTACACCACAAGATATTTTTCGTGTAATTCCACTTTGTTTAAGACATCGATTAAGAAAAGATCCATTAGAATCTATAGATTCAGGTGATAAAGTTCGAGAAACTTTTAAAAAAGTTTTTGCTTACCAATAAGATATAATTTATAAATTTTTAATAATTTTATAAATTATGGTTAAAATTTGTCACTAAAAATTGAAAACGTTTTTAAATAACAAGAAATGTTATTTAAAAACGTTTTTTTTATTGAATTCTAGTTGTTTTCAATGCTTTGAAAACAAAGATAAACAACATTAAAAATATTCCATTTTTTAGACTAGAGCTTGATTTTATTTTTAATAAAAGCAAAGCCCTTGCTTTTTTACTTTTAAGAAGGACAGGACTTTTTTCTGGTTTTCTTAAAAAAAAAAAAAGAAAACAGCAAATGGAAGGTTTCCTATTTTTTTAGTTAGGAATACTAGAAAAAAATAAAAAATTGTTAATCAAAATACAAATATTAAAAAATAGTATTAAATTTTTAGTAGAATTAGAAAAATAATTAAATAGGACGAATAAAAAATTATAAAAAAAATTTTTTAAAATTAAAATTATTCGAAATATGAGCTCAGTAGGATTTGAACCTACATTAGAAACTTAGAAGGTTTCTGTCCTATCCCTTAGACGATGAGCCCGAAAATTGTTTACTAAAAAACTAGAAACTGGTAGTTTTATAATAAATAATATTATCATTAATTAAGAAGAAAATCAATAAACAATTTAATGGGCCGAGCTGGATTTGAACCAGCGTAGGATAAACCAGCGGATTTACAATCCGCCCCCTTTAACCACTCGGGCATCGACCCTTTTTTATTTTTTATTTATTTTTATATATAAATACTATCATATTACTAAAAATCAAACAACTTTTTTAAATAAAATTTAATTTTAATTTATTATAATTAATAAAAAAACCTTTTAATAAATTATTAAAAAAAGTTTATTTAATTCTAATCTTGCTATACAATAAAACCATTTTAATAAAACGAATACCTCCTCGAATTAAAAAATTATAGTAGTAATTACTAAAGTAATTACTACTATAATGAAATTTAAAAATACTTTCATTATAGTAATTACTTTAGTAATTACTACTATAAAAATTAATTTGTTTTTTTAATTTTAATGAAAATAATTTGTTTTTATTAAAAAATTATGCTCCATTTTGATTAAAATTTGAAGGTATTTCTCTTAAACCAAATTTTATTTCATTTCCTGATAATTTTGAAAAAATTGTTGAAGACGCCCCATAAATACATAATTTTAAAATAAAAGATCAACGAATAGAATTTATTTTATAAATTAAATTTTTAAAAACTGTTAAAAACTTAATTTTGCTTAGGAGGCCTAGATTTTTTTCAATTTGTATGATAAAATTTATAAAACAAATAAAAAAGGGGATATGGCGGAATTGGCAGACGCAACGGACTTAAAGGATCTAAATGATATTGAGCCTTTTAAAGGAAACTTTTAAAGTGAACGCTCTCAAATTCAGGAAAAAATAAAAAAATCAATCCTGAGTCAATTCGATATATATATATTTTCGAAAGGTGCAGAGACTCGACGGGAGCTATCCTAATATATTTACTTTTAAGGATAAAGAGAGAGTCCACAAAATAAATTAATTTATCATAAAAAGTGAAAATCCGTTGGTTCATTGAACCGTGAGGGTTCAAGTCCCTCTATCCCCAATAAAAAACAAATAGATTTATTTGGATACGTTTTTACATTCATAATATAACTCTTTAAAATGGAATTCTAATTTTTAACTTTTTTATTAGTACATGGTTACCTTACATTTTAAAAAACTGTTTTCTTTTTAAAGGAAACCAAAAAAAAGCAAGGGCTACGGTAAACGACTTTTAAAACTATTAAAAAAATATATTTAATAATTTCAATAATTTTATTTTTTGATTTTTTTTAGCTATTTTTTAAAAATAGCTATTTCTTCTTTAAAATAAAATCAAAAGAAAAATCGTAAAGAAGAAACAACTAAATAAAGATTTATAATTTTTATAAAAACTATTAAATTTTTTATTTTACCTTTCATACTTTAGCTTTAGGGTTGCTTCACTGGAAAACTATACAAAGTGGAAACTTTTGTAGTCTTACTTTTGTTTTTTATTTTTATAAAAACAAAAGCACAGCACGTATGAAAGAAAAAATATATTTTTTAAAGTTTTCGAGAATAGAATTCAATAACTAAAAGTTCATTTAAATTTAAACCTACAAATTCACGATTAATTAATGAATTAACTTTGCCAATTAAATTTTCTTTATTAAAACTTAAATGAGGTGGAATGGAAACTTGATTAGTAATTTCTAAAAATTTAGTAATTAATTCCTGTGAATGTTTTTTTTCTGAAATTGAAATAATATCATTTGGTTTACATTGATAACTAGGAATATCTACTTTTTTATTATTCACTTTTATATGACCATGACTAATTAATTGACGTGCTGCTGCTATTGTTGGGGCTAAACTTAATCGAAAAACTATATTATCTAAACGCATTTCTAATAATTGTAATAAAATTTCTCCAGTTGACCCTTTAATTTTTCGAGCTTGTCTTAAATAATTTATTAATTGTCGTTCAGTAATTCCATAATTATATCGTAATTTTTGTTTTTCTTGTAATCGAATACCATATTGAGAAGGTTTTTTAGTATTCATACCATGCTGACCTGGAGGATTAGTTCTAGTTAAAATTTTTTTAGTAAAACCCGGAAGCTCTCCAAGTCGTCGAATAATTCTTAAACGCGGACCTCTATATCTTGACATATTTTAATAAATAATTTTTAAAAAAAATAGTTTTTGTTTACATTTTTAGTTTAGTTTTTAACTAATTTAAATTTAGTTTTTTAAATTGAGAGTATATAGAGATAAAAAACTAAAAAGGTTACTTTTAATTTGAAGTAGTAAAAAATCAAAAGTTAATTTTTTATTTAAAAATAAACTTATATTGTGTCTTTTAATAAAAAACTTAAAAGTTATTTTTTAGTAAAAATATTAAAAATTATTTTTTAATATTTTATTATTAGTAATACGATTTCGTTCAATATTACTAATAATACATTTTATTTTTTTCTAACTACTAAGAATTAGAAATTTTCTATATTACTAAAAAATATTAGCATATTTTTAATAAAAAAAAAATAATTTTATTTTTAAATTTTTTGAGATTGTTTAATTACTTGATAACGAGCTCTTGCTCTTTTAAAAGCAAAATTAGCTTCTACTTTTTGTTTTTGACCTTCAGCTTGTTCTAATTTAGTTTTTGCTGAAGTAAATGTATTTTCTGCTTCATCTAAATCAATATTTTTTGAAGATTCAGCTTCATTAACTAAAACAGTTATTTGATTTTTTTTAATTAAAGCAAAACCACCCATTAAAGCTAAAGGAGTCCATTCATTTTTAGTACGAATTAACATAACACCAATATCTAAAGCAGTTATTAAAGGAGCGTGATTTGTTAAAACACCCATTTGCCCTGTATTTGTTGGTAATATAATTTCTTCAGCTGTTTCATTTAAAAAAATTCGATCAGGTGTCATTATACAAACTTGTAAACTCATATTTTTTTATACAAATCTAATTGGTTTTACTTTAAAATTTTACTAATTTAAAATAGTAATGTTTTTAATATTTTTTTATATACGTTCTCTATTTTAGTACTAAATAGTTAGTATATTCTGTATCTTGCTACGCAAAGCCCTAGCGAAGCGCGAAGCAGCGAAGCACTTTTTTCTGGTTTTCTTTCAAAAGAAAACCAGAAAAAAGCAACAACTACGAGAAAGCACTCCCGTAGAAAAAAGAAATGATAGTTTAGATTGACTAATTACCAATTATTGTAAAGTTGATGCTTTTTGAATAGCTTCATCAATATTTCCTACAAGATAAAAAGATTGTTCAGGTAAATCATCTAATTCCCCAGATAAGATTAAATTGAAACCTTGAATAGTTTCTGCTAAACTTACATATTTTCCTGGTGAACCTGTAAAAACTTCAGCAACAAAAAAAGGTTGAGATAAAAATCTTTCAATTTTGCGAGCTCTAGCAACAATTAATCGATCTTCTTCAGATAATTCATCTAAACCAAGAATTGCAATAATATCTTGTAATTCTTTATAACGTTGTAATGTTTGTTTTACATTTTGTGCACATTGATAATGTTCCTCACCAACAATCCATGGTTGTAACATTGTTGATGTTGAATCTAATGGATCTACAGCTGGATAAATACCTTTTGAAGCTAAACCTCGAGATAATACAGTTGTTGCATCTAAATGAGCAAAAGTTGTTGCAGGAGCTGGATCAGTTAAATCATCAGCAGGAACATAAACAGCTTGTATTGATGTAATTGAACCATCTTTAGTTGAAGTAATTCTTTCTTGTAAACCACCCATTTCTGAAGCAAGAGTTGGTTGATATCCTACCGCAGAAGGCATACGACCTAATAAAGCTGAAACTTCTGAACCTGCTTGAACAAATCTAAAAATATTATCAATAAAAAGTAAAACGTCTTGTTTATTGATATCTCTAAAATATTCAGCCATAGTTAAAGCCGTTAAACCAACACGCATACGCGCTCCTGGAGGTTCATTCATTTGGCCATAAACTAAAGCAACTTTAGATTCTCCAATATTTTCTTCATTAATAACTTTTGATTCTTTCATTTCCATATAAAGGTCATTACCTTCACGAGTTCTTTCACCTACACCACCAAAAACAGAAACACCACCATGAGCTTTTGCGATATTATTAATTAATTCCATAATTAATACAGTTTTACCAACACCAGCTCCTCCAAATAACCCAATCTTCCCACCTCGACGATATGGAGCTAAAAGATCAACTACTTTTATTCCAGTTTCAAAAATTGAAAGTTTTGTATCTAAATCAACAAATGCAGGAGCTGATCGGTGAATAGGTAAGCCTTCTTTACTTTCAACAGGACCTAAATTATCTACAGGCTCTCCTAAAACATTAAATATACGACCTAAAGTAGCTTGACCTACAGGAACTGTTAAAGGTTTTCCTGAATCAATAACTTCCATTCCTCTCATTAAACCGTCTGTTGCACTCATCGAAACAGCACGAACACAATGATCACCTAATAATTGTTGAACTTCACATGTTACTGAAACTTCTTCACCAGCTTCATTTTTTCCTCGAACAACAATGGCGTTATAAATATTAGGCATTTTTCCAGGAGTAAAAGCAACATCTAAAACAGGTCCAATAATTTGAGTAATACGACCAATATTTTTTGTTTCTAAAGAAAGAGTCATTTTTTTAATATAGTTTTTTAGAACTTTTAAAGTATAAAATAATTTTTAGCAAAAATCTAAAAATATTTTTAAATCGTAAGCAAAAACTGAAATTTTTAAAATTTCAATATAGAAATATAAAAAATTAATTTTTTAGTAAATTTGAACAATTCATACAAATTTTTATTAACCATATATTATCATAATAGTGATAAAAACTCAAGTTTTAGATCCTTTTTTATAAAAAATTATAGAAATAAAAAATTTATATAAAACCAAAAAAGGTTTGAAATAAAATTTTTATTCTTAAAAACTTGTTTTTATTAAAATCGAATTATTCAAGCTTGCCTACCTTGGAAATGCAGGGTTTCCATAATTTTTTCATTAAAAAGAAGTAATAATTTTATTTTTTTTAATAAAAAAAAGTTATGTTAATTTCCTGTTAAAATAAAATTAACATAACTTTTTTTATTAAAAAATAAAAAGTAGAGGCGCACGTATAATTCTTATGCGTGCATGTATTTTTTATTGTAACTATTTAAAAATACATTAATAAAAACTTATTATTAAAATTTTTTTATTAAAAAAAAATAAATTTTTTTTTAGAGTACTTTACAGAAATACTGTTATATCATAAAATATTTAAAGAATACTTTACTAAGAAATAAAAGAAATAAGAAAAATTTTTTAAGAAACGGGCAGAATGCATGATCGTAAATTTTTTTAATTATTAATTTAATATGGCTCCACAAACTGAAACTAAAGCAGGTGCTGGGTTTAAAGCAGGTGTAAAAGATTACCGATTAACGTATTATACTCCTGATTACCAAGTAAAAGATACTGATATTCTTGCTGCATTTCGTATGACTCCTCAACCAGGGGTACCACCAGAAGAATGTGGTGCAGCGGTAGCAGCAGAATCTTCTACTGGAACTTGGACAACTGTATGGACTGATGGTTTAACTAGTTTAGACAGATATAAAGGTCGTTGTTATGACATTGAGCCAGTTCCTGGTGAAGAAAATCAATATATTGCTTATGTAGCATATCCATTAGATCTTTTCGAAGAAGGTTCTGTTACTAACTTATTTACATCTATTGTAGGAAACGTTTTTGGTTTTAAAGCTTTACGTGCTTTACGTTTAGAAGATCTTCGTATTCCTCCAGCATATGTAAAAACATTCCAAGGACCTCCTCATGGTATTCAAGTAGAACGTGATAAATTAAATAAATATGGACGTTCTCTTTTAGGTTGTACTATTAAACCAAAATTAGGTTTATCAGCTAAAAACTATGGTCGTGCAGTTTATGAATGTTTAAGAGGTGGATTAGATTTCACAAAAGATGATGAAAATGTAAACTCTCAACCGTTTATGCGTTGGAGAGATAGATTTTTATTTGTTGCTGAAGCTATTTATAAATCTCAAGCAGAAACTGGTGAAATCAAAGGTCACTATTTAAATGCTACAGCTGGTACTTGTGAAGAAATGTTAAAAAGAGCTGAATGTGCTAAAGAATTAGCTATGCCAATTATTATGCACGATTATTTAACAGCTGGTTTTACTGCAAATACAACTTTAGCTCACTATTGCCGTGATCATGGTTTATTATTACATATTCATAGAGCTATGCATGCTGTTATTGATCGTCAAAGAAATCATGGTATGCATTTCCGTGTTCTAGCAAAAGCTCTTAGAATGTCTGGTGGTGACCACTTACATTCAGGTACTGTTGTAGGTAAACTTGAAGGTGAACGTGAAGTTACTTTAGGATTTGTAGATTTAATGCGTGACGATTATATCGAAAAAGATCGTAGTCGTGGTATTTACTTTACTCAAGATTGGGTTTCTTTACCTGGTGTAATGCCTGTAGCTTCTGGTGGTATTCACGTATGGCACATGCCAGCATTAGTTGAAATTTTTGGTGATGATGCTTGTTTACAATTTGGTGGTGGTACTTTAGGACACCCTTGGGGTAATGCTCCTGGTGCTGCTGCAAACCGTGTTGCACTTGAAGCATGTACTCAAGCTCGTAACGAAGGACGTGATCTTGCTCGTGAAGGTGGCGACATTATTCGTGCAGCTTGTAAATGGAGTCCTGAATTAGCGGCTGCTTGTGAAGTTTGGAAAGAAATTAAATTTGAATTTGATACAATTGATAAACTATAACCAAAATATGCTTGTGATAAAAGTCACAAGCATATTTTTTATACAAAAATACTAGTTATAATAAAAATAATTTTTACTTTTTAATATCGTGGACATAAGTAAGTATAGTTCAATGAATTTATTTACCATTTTTTATAAATAGATTGTATACTTTAGTTTTCGTTCCAATTGCTTGCTTCCTCCGGAAAGGAATCACAACAAACGATTTATGCCACAATTACCCTTGCTTTTGTTTTTTATTTTTATAAAAACAAAAAATCAGAAAAAAAAGAAAACAGCTTTTTTATTTTTAAATGCAGGGTACTCCCTAAAAATTAACCGGAAAGTAGGAAAAATTTTCTTGGAAAAGAAAAAAGCTACGTACTGCTAATTTTTACGATTCTTTTTTCTTTAGCAAGAAAATAAGGTTTATTTTATTTTTTGAAATTGTAAGTATTTCAAATGTATTGAATAAATTTTTTCATAAAAATTTTATGCAAAAAAATATTGTTTTGTAGATATACAAAAATATTTTTTTTATAAAACATAAAAATTTAAAATCTATAACTATTCATTTTGTAGACATTAAAAAATTATTTTTTTAAAAAAAATTATTTTTTTAAAAAAAATAAAAAAAGAATAAATTTTATTTTGAATAGATTTTTAAACATACAACTATTGTAATAATATTAACAAAATTCTTTAGAAATACGTTTTTTTATTTTTAAAAAATAAAAAATAGAGTACTAAAAGTAAAAAAATACATGAAATTATTAAAAAAATCAAAATCTAAATGCATGCAGCAGGGTTTGAACCTGCGTTGTCCTTTCGGATACGGATTATGAGTCCGCTGCTATCGACCACTCAGCCATGCATGCGTATTCTATAAAATAGCATGATTTCAATGAACTTGCAAGTTTTTTATAAATTTTTTTTAATTTTAATATTGAAGTAAAATTATATATTTATTTTCTCTCTAGTAGCTTTTTCGAATCACATTTTTCTTTGGTTGCTCCTCAAAAAAAGCAAAAGGATAATTTTATAAAATAAAATTTTTTATTTTGTAGTTTACTGATAAAAAATCTATAAAGGAATATTAAATTTTCTCCGTATTAAAAAAATTTAAATACTTTTTTAATTTTTTGAAATTAAAAAGAAAATTCAAATTGATTTTTTTTGAATGACTTTCTTCTTAAAATTGAAATAGTAGTTAATAAAAAACTTTTTTATTTTTTGCTTTGGAACTAGTTCCAAAGCAAAACAATTTCTTTTGATTTTCAACAAACAATAAAAAAACATAAAAGTGGAAAATAAAAAAAGGAGATCCTGGAGCCTTCAAGCCCTAAGCATGCAGCGAAAGAAAAGTAAATTTTAAATTTTTAAGAATTTCAAAAAAATTACTTTCAATTCTTAAAAAAGTTAGTATTTAATTAATTTTCGTTTCTACATTTTATTTTTCTTTTGCTTTTTAAAAAATTCAAAATATTCTTATTTTTATTAGAAAATTAAAAGATATAAAAAAGAAAAAGAAAGTGAAAAAATTATTTATTTTAGACTTTAAATTATGAAACTAAAAATAAATTTTCTAACAATGATAATTCATAACCATCTTGAGGTTTTATAATTTGTCGAACTTTCCCTTTTTCAAATACAATAATTTCATTAGCAACTTCTAATGCTTCTTGTTGATCATGTGTAACAAAAACAGTTGTAACAGATACTTGTTGATGTAAAATTCGTAACCAATTTCTTAAATCTTTTCTCACTTTTATATCTAAAGCACCGAATGGTTCATCTAAAAGTAATACTTTTGGTTCTATTGCCAAAGCTCTGGCTAAAGCAACTCTTTGTCTTTGCCCACCTGAAAGCTGATTTGGGTATTTTTTAGCAAATTTTTCTAATTTAATAAGTTTCAAAAGTTCATTAACTCTATTTGAGATAGTTAAAGGATTTGATCTTCGAATAGTTAAACCAAAAGCTATATTTTCATAAACATTCATATGTTTAAACAAGGCATAATTTTGAAAAACAAATCCAATTTCCCTTTCTTGAACTGATAAAAAAGTTGTATCACGCCCTGTTAACCAGACTCTTCCAGAATCAGGAATATCTAATCCTGCAATAACTCTTAGAAGTGTAGACTTCCCAGATCCAGATGGACCCACTAAAGCAACTAAAGATCCAGTTTTTATTTCTAAATTTACAGAATCAAGTGCAGAAAATTTACCGTATTTTTTAGAGAGATTTTCAATAAGAATACTCATATTTTATATGATTTTAAAAAATTATTATTAAAAAAAATTGAAATATTTTCTAAATATTTTATTACTAAAACACGTAAGTTTTTTAAATTATAATAAAAATAAAATAGAAAAAAATTTTTATTTTTTGGTTGTATTTGCTTTTATAAAAGCAACCAAAGAAAAAAATAATTTTAGAACTAATTCTTGTATTCAAAAGAAAACAAAAAATAAAAAGAAACTTTGCATTTCCCGTAGTTTAAAGGTCTAAGGAAAAACTTTTTTTATGCTGCTTTTGTAAAAAAGAAACCCTCAACTTGATATATGAAAAAAACAACATGAAAAGATAGTTATAATTTCATTTTTTTAATATTTTTTTTCGTAGCCCTTGCTTTTGTTTTTTATTTTTATAAAAACAAAAGCACAGCACTTTTTTCGGGTTTTCTTTCTTGCAAAGCAAGTCTGATTGCTTCGCTAATGAAAAAAAAAAAAAGAAAACAGCTTTTTTATTTTTAAATGCAGGGTTTTGGCTTTTTTTTCTCGTTTTTCTTTCAGTTTTTTTGTCAAGCAATGCTTTTTTTTTTAGCAAGAAAAAAGAAGCAAGTCTTGCTTTTGCTTTTATTTTTTACAAAAGCAAGACTATGCCACAAAAGCTACGGAAATAATTTATTAGATTGTTGTATTTTGAAAAAAAAATAAATAAAAAAGAAAATTAGAGTTTTTTATTTTTTTATTTGATATTTTAATTTTTCATTTAGAAAACTTTTTGTTACAAGATTTTCTAAAAAATTCGATTTTAAATTCCCGTTTTTATCTGTATAAAAAGCTCGCCATTCTATTTTTTCTTGATTTGCTAAAAAAATAGCTTTGTTAAATAAATCTGAGTCTAAATTTTTTAAAAAATTTTCAGAAAAAATATTAAAAATATTTTTAAAAGATAATAATATTTCTCTATATACGAATTCAGAATTTATAATTTTTTGATGATCATTTTGAAATGGTACTATTTCAAATTTATCTTTTTTAAATAAATCTTGTGACCATTCTTTCCATTTTCTTCGTAATTTTTCTTCTGTAATAAAAGAAATATTTTTTTGAATACCATAAGGAATAAACCCTATTTTTTTAAAAGGCGCATCTTTATAAAGTGTTATAGTTTCAGATAAAGCTTGTTTTAAAAAAGAACGTGGAACAATAAGATCCAGTAAACCATGATGTAGTAAATATTCTGCAGTTTGAAAATCTTCTGGTAATTGTTCTTGTAAAGTTTGTTCTATAACTCGTCTTCCTGCAAAACCTATTAAAGCTTTAGGCTCAGCAATAATTAAATCACCTAACATAGCAAAACTAGCAGTTACTCCGCCAGTTGTAGGGGATGTTAATATTGATATATAAAGAAGATTAGCTGAAGACTGATAAACTTGTAAAGCAGCCGAAATTTTTGCCATTTGCATTAAACTAAAAATCCCTTCTTGCATTCTTGCACCACCAGAAGCACAAATTAGTATTAAAGTTAAACCTTCTTGAGTAGCATACTCAATAAGTCGAGTAATTTTTTCACCAACAACCGACCCCATACTTCCACCCATAAAATTAAAATCCATTATTCCAATTGCAACGGGAATGCCATCAAGTAAACCTGTTCCAGTTTGGACTGCATCTTGTAAGCCTGTTCTTTCTTGTGCTTCTTTTAATCTTTCAGTATAATTTTTTTGATCTTTAAATTCTAAAGGATCACATGGTGAAAGAGTTTCATCTAATGATCTCCAAGTTCCTATATCAATTAGATTTTCAATTCTTTCTTGACTATTCATTTGTAGATGATAGCCGCATCCAAAACAAACACGTTGATTTTCTTTTAAATGTTTTATATAAAGTATCACTCCACAATTATCACAACGTGTCCATAATCCTTGACTTCCGTCAGAAGCTGGATGATTATATTTTGGAGCATTAAGTAATTTAAGTTTTCGTTGGTCTTCAATCCAAGCTAAAATTGACATATTTAAAAATCTCCAGGTTATTTTTTAAATTACTTAAATTTTTTAACTTTTTATAATATTTTAACATCTTTTTTTTTTTTTAATAGCAATTAATTTATCATAAAAACTTTGTATATTTAGGAATAAATTTTATAATATTTTTATAATACTTTTATAATAATTTTATAATAAGGATTTTTCTATGACTGCTGCTTATCTTCCTTCTATTTTAGTCCCATTAGTAGGTCTTGTTTTCCCTGCTATAGCTATGGCTTCAATTTTTTTATATATAGAAAAAGATGAAATTAATTAAAAACCAATTAGTCTTTTTATTGAAATCCAATTTTTAAAAAACTTTTAATTTTTATTAGATTTTATTTTTATTAAAATCTAATAAAAATTAAAAGTTTTTTTTAATTTTTATTAGATTTTAATAAAAATAAAATCTAATAAAAATATACTTTTCAATTTAAAAACTAATTTTGCTTTTCTTTAATAAAATAAAAAATTTTATAAAAATAAAAATTTAAAAAGTAAAAGTTGTTATTTTTATAAAAAAATAATATAATATTTGTTAGTATATATAAAGATCTGTAGCTCAGTTGGTAGAGCGCCTGCCTTACAAGCAGGATGTCATCGGTTCGAGTCCGGTCAGGTCTAAGAATGAATACTATCAAAACTTTTTATTTTTACCCTTGCTTTTTTATGGTTTTCTTTAAAAAAAAGAAAAAAAATAAAACAGCAAATCCGTGCTTTTTTTTCATGATCACGAGAACTGGCTCCCGTAAAATACTTTTTCTTGTTTGCTTTTCTAAAAGCAAGTCAAGCGTGAAACAGAAAAGGTTAAAAATTCAATAAATAATTCCAAAAATAGTACTATTAAAAAAATTTAAATTCTAAATTTTTAAAAATATTTTAAAATTAAAAAATACTATTAAAAATTTAATAATTTTTAGTCTAATTTTTTTATTTTAAAACAATTACTAGAAACAGTAGCCTACTATCGGAGTCGAACCGATAACCTTCGGTTTACAAAACCGATACTCTGCCGATTGAGTTAAGCAGGCTAAAAATTAATTTTTTTATTTTTTAATATGATATTAAACGATAAAAAAAAAAATATCAATAGAATATACTTTACCTTCTTTTTTAAGTGAATATTTTTTTTTTAAAGAGACTACACTTAAAAGAAAGTTTTATAAATTATAAAAAATTGTTTTAATACGAACTTTAGTTTACTTCCAATTAAGTGAAATAAAAACTAAGAAAATTAAAAAAAAATTTTATATTTTTGTAGAAAATAAGTTTTTGCCCTTTGTCCTCGGAAAGAGGACATAGGCTTTGAAATTCAATATTTTTCTCCAATCAATTTTGAATGAATTGTATTTCACCGTTTCAGGGCTTTTGGGTAAAAACTTTATTAATTTTAGAACTAAAATTAATGAATTTAAAAAAATTATTTTTTACTTTTAAATTTTTCAAAATTTATTTTCTCTTTTTCAATGGTATATTTTATTTTTTCGAAATTAATGAAATGAGAAGTAGTTTTACGAGAATTTTGTCCCCAATTTTTTTCAAAAATTAAAAATAATTTATTAAAAAGTTGAAGTTCACTTTTTTTAATGGAAATGTTAAATTTATTTAATAAATTTACAATATCTGATTGTCGAAGTATTTCATGACGTAATAAATAATCTACAAAATAATCTAAAATTTCACGATTACTAGTTAAATAACTAAAGGCTTTATTAAAACATAAAAGAATTAAACTATGTCCTATATAATCTCTATCAATTAAATATAAATTAGTCCATAGTAAAGAAGAATTTTTAGAATTATTTAATACATTTTGTAAATTATCATTATTATGAGAATATTGATCAGGTGCAACCCATTCCTCATTTCTTTCATTTTCTTCTGGATTAGGGAGATAAATTCTATACCAATCACTAAAAAATATATCTGAAAAACTTGCTTGTTTAATAATTTCAACTTGCCACCATGATCGTATTGACCATTCTTGAAAAATTTGTTGATAATTGAGTGATTTTTTTTCTTGAAAAATATTTTTTTGAGTTTCAACGTTTAATTGATTTAAAACATCTAAAATATCAAGTTCTGAGATTTCTAAATTATTTTTTGTTTCACGTATTTCATGATATTTTTTAAGAATAACATTTTTTGAATAAAAATACCATTTATCAATCATATAATAACTAAGAAGTGTAGCAGAATGTAAATCCTCAAACCCAATATCAGATTGCCAATATAAACTAAAAGTGAAATTTTTTAAATCTTTTTTATTAAAAATTTGAGGAGTTTTTTCTAATTTTCTTTTAGAAAAAAGAGAAACAACATTTAATTTCAAATTCGTTTCAGTCTTTAATTTTATTGATAATGGAGTCTTATTTTTTGAAATAGTATATTTGTTATTTAAAAATTTTGATGAATTATTAATTAATGAGAAAAGTTCTGCTGCTTTTCCAGCATAAAAACCAATTAATCTCTCTTCTAATTCAGATTTATAATTTATTTTTAAAAAACTAGTTTGTAAAAATTTAGTAAATTGTTTATGACGTGGGTTTTTTGGTCTAGGCCAAAGATAAACTACAATAGCTGAAGGATGATTTGGTAATAAAGTATGAAGTAAAGCTTTTCCACATTGATAATAAGCTAAACGAGTTAAATAAAAAGGATCTTTTATTTCATCTAAATTTAAAGGTATTTTTTCAGTACTATAACTTGTTATAAAAAGAATACCTTGTTCAATACTTTCAACGGTATGAACTGTATCTTTTATAATAGCTTGTATAGAAGATTCATTCATAACAGCAGCTAAATCAGCGGCACTAAAACCAAAAGTTCGATTTGCAAAATAATCCCAAGATACATTTTTTTCAATACCTAAATTAGTACTATAAAGTTTTAAAATTTCAATTCTTTTTTGTTTATCAGGTAAATCTAAATAAAAAACTTTATCAAATCTTCCAGGTCTCGTTAAAGCTGAATCTAAAACATTTGGTCTATTAGTAGCTCCAATAACGACAATTCCCTTTCTAGATTGCAAACCATCTAATTCGACTAGAAATTGCATTAAAAGGCTTAGTTGTTGTTGTTTTATTTGGTTTTTTGAAACACTATTTTCAATAGATTGTAAACTAAAGCTTTCTTCACTTTCTATTTGAAAATTATTTAAAAAATTATCTTCGTCTTCTGTTTGAAAAAATTTTGTTTTTGTCAAAAACAAATTTTTTTCGTATGATTGTTGAAAGTTAGTTTTTAATTCAGAATCAAATTCATAAATGGATTCGATAATTTCATCTGCACCCATTGGATTTTTAATAATACTGTCTCTTTTTTCACCTAATGTATCAATTTCATCAATAAAAATAATACAAGGAGCTAATTCACGTGCTTTTTCAAATAAATTTTTTAATTTTTGTGCTCCAATTCCTTCTTGATCTGGATCATTTAATGAACTTCCTGATTGAATTAATACAGGTAGTTCTGCTTCGCCTGCAATGGCTTGAACTAATATTGTTTTTCCAGTTCCAGGTGGTCCAATTAAAAGAATTCCTTTTGGAAGAATATTCCCAATTATAAAAGAACGGGCTGAATTTCTTAAAAACCAAACAATTTCCCCTAATTCTGGTAAAATACTATCAATTCCTGCTATATCTTGAAATTGTTTTTGATTTTTATAAACAACTCTAAAACCTTTTTCAGTATCATCTAATTGTAATTCTTCTTTTAAACCTTCATCTAAAATACCTAATGAACTAACAATATCTACTAAATAAGATACTAATTCTTTTCCATATTTTTTATAAAAATCTTGTAAAATGTGTAATATAAAAAATCCAAAAGAAAATTGTGCAATTATAAAAAAAGATAAAAAACTTATAGATTGCCAATTTTGATAAAACGAATTACTAAAATATTTAAAAATTTGTTTTTCTAAATTTTCTAAAAAATTAAAACCATGCATTTGCGAAGCAGAAAGGGCTACGGTCTTAGAATTTTTATTTTTTGTTTTATTTTGATCAAGTACAGAACTAGTGCCATGTTTCTTCGTTGATTCTTCCTTGATAGTATTTTTTACATTTTTATTAAAACAAAAGTTTTCTTTATAAAATATTTCTTGTGATGATAAGTTACTAAATTCTTCTAAATTTATTAAAAATTTAGTTTTCAGGAAATTATTTTTTTCATAATTATTTTTAACTTTTAAATTTGGATAAAAAGTAAATATTTTTTTATAAATTCCACCATAGTTTTTATTTTTTATAAAAATTGGAGATGAATGATCAATAAAAATATTATTTTTAGACAATTTAAAAATATTTTTTAAAAGAAATTCATTGAAAGCTAATGAATTATTTACAAACGAATTAGAAGATTTATGTGACTTAGGGTTATAATAATCAAGTAAAGTCAAAGGCCAAATAATAGGTTTTTGTTTAGGATATTTAATTCGAATTAATGGTATTGAAACATTCAGTTGATTTTCTTCTAAAAAATCAAATTGTTCTTTTAAATTATTAAAAGATTTATTTTTTAATGATTCTGCTTTTAATTTTTCTAAAATTAATCTCCATTGTGTTTCTTCTAAATATGGTATTCTATAATCTTCAAAAAAAGGATACATTGTAGGAGTTTCGAAAAATTTATCTTTTGCTTTTGATACATTTAAATTTTTGTCCACTAAATGAAAATTTTGTTCTAAATTATTAAATTTTCCGGGTATTCCTTCATTTGAAAAAGAATTCTTTTTCCCAAAAAAATTATTTTTTCTATCTGATAATGGATTATCACTATAAAAAGTATTTTTGAACCAATTGTGTATTTGTTTTTTATTTGTTAAAAAAATATCTTTTGTATTTTCATCTAAAACTACACCTGGACCTTGGTATAATATTTGTCGATATTGAACTCCTTCTAAAAAAGTAGGTTTATATTGGAACTCCATTTTCGAAACATTTGTTTTAAAAAAATTTTCTTTATAAAAAGCTAAAGGTAAAAAAATTTTTATTTTACTATAATTTGAAGTATATAAATTTTTTTTATTAAAATTTTTTAAAATTTTCTTTTTATTTAAATTTTTTTTACAAAAAAACTCTAAATAATATGATTTGACTTTTTTTTTATTGAAATCGGGATAAAAATATCCAGACATTACCCTTGGTTTAAGAATAAAATTTTCTTCTTTATAAGAAAAATCATTCATTAGCTGAATTAAATTTTCAGAACAAATATTTGAAAAAAAATATTTTAAATCAAGTTTTCTATTTTCGATAATGAAATCATTTTTTTCTACCTTACTGCTATTTAATACATTGGTAGTAGGTTGTAACAATTTTTTATAAAAAAAATTATTAAATTCATTTTGAAAAAATGAAAAAATTGAAAAATAACTTTTCTTTTGTTTAAAAAAAGAATTACTATTGTTTGTTTGATTTTTTTGAGAGAATACTTCATTTTTGATTGTTTTTTTCTTTAAAAATATAAATTTTAAAGTATTTTTATTTTCTAAATTTGCTCTATTCCCTTCATTACCCTGCATTTGCGAAGCGCAAAGTGGTACGCTATTCAAAGAATTCAAAGTAATTTTTTTTTGAAAAAAATTTGGTTTTTTTAATGGAGTAATACCTTTTGTTTGAAGAGTAGTTTTATTTCCTTCTATACTATTAGGTTTTGGTTGGAAATTATTTTGAAGAAAAGAAATTAAATTTTGACTTTCTTTTGTATTTATAAATTTTTTCTTATCAAAGATTTTTTTTTTTTCATTATTAAAAAGTGATTTTTTATTGAAAGTACTAGTAATAAAAATATTTTTTATATTTCCTTGATATTCTTCTGGAAAATTGTTTATACTAGAATTCTTTTCAAGAGCGTTTTCGTTTTTATAAGAACTTCCATTTATTTTTAATGGAAATTGATCTAAATTATAAAAAAAAGAATTTGAATGAATAAAAAATTCACGTGGATTTAAAAAATAAAAATTTTGTTTTAATGGAAAAAAATACTGATTATTTGTATTTTTTTTTAAAGATAAAAAATCACTTTTTTGTTGAAATATTGGAAAATAAGCTAAAAATAATTGAGACTGAAAAGTTGGAGATAATGATTCTGTTTCTACTAAAATAAATTCATTGTAAATATCAATTCTTTTTAATTTTTGAAAGCTGTTTAAATTTTCAGTATTTAAATATTGAAAAGTTTGCCAAAAAAATTTTTCAGATGGAGAAGAATATCCTGGTAAATTTTTTTCTAGAAAAACAGAAAAAGTTTGATCTTTATATTTAAAAAATAGAATTTGAGTAAAATTTAAAAGAAAAGGTAAAAGAAGAATAAAAAAATTTGAATTTGTTGTATTTGTAAAAATAGAAAGAGTTTTTTGTTTTGCCCAATTTTTATATTCTTTTGAATAAAAACTACTCTTAAAAAAATAATTATTTACAAGAAATTGTTCTAAATTTTTTTTAAAGTAATTTTTTTTAAAATTTTTTATTGTATTTAAAAAAGGTTGAAAAGGTTTTTTATTCATATGCAATTTTTTTTAGAAAAGTAAGTCATTATATATGAGAAATTTTTTTATTTGTTTTTATCGCCTTAATTATGAGTCAAATGCAGGTATTTTTAATGAAAAAAAATTTGATTTTTATTTTTTTTGATTTAATTTTTTTTAAATTCATTTTATACAATTACTATGCTTCCCTTCATACTTTGGGATTGTTTTGCAAAGTGAATAGTATTTTTTTAAAAATATATTTACTAGTATATTAGAAATTTTTTAAATATATAAAAATTTAAAATGATTCAAATAGAAAAAATAAAAATTTTTAATTATTTTCTATAATACAATATTACAAAAAAAAAATAATAAAAATAACTGTATAATTTATTGAAGATTTCATTATTTTATATTTTTAAAACTATCAAATTTGGAAAAAATTATTTTTATAAAATTTTTATTTTTAATTTTTTATTGATTAATTATTGACAAATAAAATAAAATACAAAAATTATTTTTAAAATTATATATATGATATAATAACAAATAAAGGTAGCCTATAAAAAAACTTTTTTATTTTATACGTTAAAAATTTATGTTAACACTAAAAATTTTTGTATATACAGTAGTTACATTTTTTGTTTCATTATTTATTTTTGGTTTTCTTTCTAATGATCCTGGAAGAAATCCTGGACAAAAAGATCTTGATTAATAAATTGGGTGCAGTTTTTCTGCATCCAAAATTTTCTTTCAAAGAAAATAATTTTTAGTATATTATAGTAATTTTTTAAGCAAAGTAAAGTATTAAAAAACAAATTATTTTTTATCTTTTTATAAAATATTTTTCACTACTATTTACTAAATTTAACGGTATAATATTAAAATTAAAGTTAAATTTTTTCCTATTCTCTAATTCAAAAAAAATTAAAAAAAACCTGAATTTTAAAATTAAAAAAATTGCTTCTTAAAAATTTAAAAAATTGCTTCGTAAAAAAAGGAGCGCTTGCTTTTTTCTTTGCAGGAACAAACGCTTGCTTCTTGCAAAGAAAAAAGCAAGCGCTCCGTCAATAGTAATTATTTTCCTAGAAAAGTAGGAGAATTATTTCTTTTAATTTTTAATTTTTTTTAATTTATCTTTTAATTATTTTCTGTTACAATTATCTTTTTTTTGAAATAAAAACTTGTTGTGTAGTCTTTGCTTTTGTTTTTTATTTTTAGAAAAACAAAAGCATTTTTTTCTTAGCTTTTATGAAAGCTAGGAAAACCAAAAAATTTTTATTAAAAAAAAGATAACTCTAACCTTTCATAATTTACTCTACAATACTAGTAAAATTTGAATAGAAAAATTAATAAAAAATTATTTAACTAATAAATTTTTTCAAAAATCACTAAAAAATGCCAAGATCACAAAGAAATGATAATTTTATAGATAAAACTTTTACAGTAATTGCAGATATTTTATTAAAAGTTTTACCGACTTCAAATCGAGAAAAGCAAGCATTTAGTTATTATCGAGATGGTATGTCAGCTCAGTCAGAAGGTGAATATGCAGAAGCATTACAAAATTATTATGAGGCAATGCGTTTAGAAATCGATGCATATGATCGAAGTTATATATTATATAATATTGGACTAATTCATACAAGTAATGGAGAACATGGACGTGCTTTAGAGTATTATTATCAAGCATTAGAAAGAAATCCCTCACTTCCACAAGCATTAAATAATATAGCAGTAATTTATCATTATCGAGGAGAACAAGCTATTGAAAAAGGCGAAATTGAAATTTCTAAAATTTTATTTGATAAAGCCGCAGATTATTGGAAAGAAGCTATTAGATTAGCACCAACAAATTATATAGAAGCACAAAATTGGTTAAAAATGACTGGACGTTTTTAGTGCAAAAAGAAATATCTTTTTAACAAAGACTACACATTTTTTTTACTAGTTTTTCTCATTGCCCTTGCTTCGCTAGTATAAAATCTTTTGCTTTTCTTTTAGCAAAGAAAAAAAGTGCTATCCTTTGGTTTGTATTTTTAGAAACCAAAGGATACGATATTAAAATTAAAAAATAAATGGTTTCATTCTATTTTTTATAATTCTATTTGCTTGAATTTTTGAAATATAAAGTCGAATTCTTTGAAATAAAACTTTTTAATTCTAATCTAATTTTTATTCAATTAAATGTCTTTCACTGCATTTTCGTCGTAAACGAGCTAAAATATGAAATATTTTCTTAAAAAAGAAAAAAAAGAAAAGCAAAAGTGTGAAAATAAAATCATTAATTTTTTTTAAAAATTCAGCTTTTTTTTTTGATAAAAGAAAAAAATTATCAAAAAAATAAAAATTGGAGAATAAAGGTATTTAAATTTATATTATAAAAAATATTTAAACTTGGTTTTCTTTTTTTTCTTTTTTCTTTCAGTTTTTGTGAAACGAAAACTGAAAGAAAACCAGAAAAAGTATGTTTAATAAAAATAAAAAAACTTAGAGGCTTTTAAATTTTTAATTTGAAAAACCTCTAAATTTTTTTATTTATCCAAATTTACCAGATGTTGAAGCAATTAAGAAAGCAGCATAAGTTAAAACATAACCAACAGAGAAATGTGCTAATCCTACTAATCTTGCTTGAACAATAGAAAGAGCTACAGGTTTATCTTTCCATTTTACTAAATTAGCTAAAGGAGTTCTTTCATGAGCCCAGGCTAATGTTTCGATTAATTCTTGCCAATAGCCTCTCCAAGAAATTAAAAACATAAATCCAGTAGCATAAATAAGATGACCAAATAAGAACATCCATGCCCAAACTGATAAACTATTCATACCAAAAGGATTATATCCATTAATAAGTTGAGAAGAATTTAACCAAAGATAATCTCTTAACCACCCCATTAGATAAGTTGAAGATTCATTAAATTGATTGACATTACCTTGCCAAACACCAAGATGTTTCCAATGCCAATAAAAAGTTACCCATCCAATTGTATTTAACATCCAAAAAACAGCTAAATAAAAAGCATCCCATGCAGAAATATCACAAGTACCACCACGCCCTGGACCATCACAAGGAAAACTATATCCAAAATCTTTTTTATCTGGCATTAATTTAGAACCACGCGCATCTAAAGCACCTTTCACTAAAATAAGTGTTGTTGTATGAAGACCTAAAGCAATAGCATGGTGTACTAAGAAATCACCAGGTCCAATAGTTAAAAATAAAGAATTACTATTGTTGTTAATTGCTTCTAACCAACCTGGAAGCCATAGACTTTGACTTGCAGAATAAGCTGCACTATTTGAAGAACTTAATAATAAATCAAACCCATATAATGATTTTCCATGAGAAGCTTGAATCCATTGAGCAAAAACAGGTTCAATTAAAATTTGTTTTTCAGGTGTTCCAAAAGCTTGTACAACATCATTATGAACATATAAGCCTAAAGTGTGAAAACCTAAAAATAAAGTTACCCAGCTTAAATGAGAAATAATAGCTTCTTTATGATCTAAAATTCTCGCTAAAACGTTTCCTTTATTTTGTTCTGGATCATAATCTCTGATAAAGAAAATAGCTCCATGTGCAAAAGCACCACATAAAATAAATCCAGCAATATATTGATGATGAGTATAAAGAGCAGCTTGTGTTGTAAAATCTTGTGCAAGAAAAGCATATGGTGGTAATGAATACATATGTTGTGCAACTAATGAAGAAATTGTTCCAACAGATGCAAGAGCTAGCCCTAACTGAAAATGTAACGAATTATTTACAGTATCAAAAAGTCCTTTATGGCCTGCCCCTAACTTACCAGTTGGAGGAACATGAGCTTCTAAAATTTCTTTTAGACTATGTCCTATACCAAAATTAGTTCGATACATATGGCCTGCAATAATAAAAACAACAGCAATTGCTAAATGATGATGTGCTATATCAGTTAACCATAAACTTTGTGTTTGCGGATGAAAACCACCTAAAAAAGTTAAAATTGCAGTTCCAGAACCTTCAGTTGTACTAAATAAATGACTACTTGAATCAGGATTTTGTGCATATGCTGCCCAATTTCCAGTAAAAAATGGAGTTAATCCTTGTGGATGTGGTAATGTTGTTAAAAAATTGTCCCAACCCACATGTTGTCCTCGAGCTTCAGGAATAGCAACATGAACTAAATGGCCAGTCCAAGCAAGTGAGCTTACTCCAAATAAACCTGAAAGGTGATGGTTTAATCTTGATTCAGCATTTTTAAACCAAGATAAAGATGGTTGGAATTTTGGTTGAAGATGCAGCCATCCTGCAAATAAAAAAAGAGCTGATAGAAGAGATAAGAAAATTGCTCCATTATATAGTTCTTGATTTGTTCGTAACCCAATTGTATACCACCATTGATAAACACCTGAAGTTGAAATATTTACCGGACCTGAAGCCCCACCACGTGTAAAAGCTTCAACGGCTGGTTGACCAAAATGCGGATCCCAAATTGCATGAGCTATTGGACGGATATGAAGTGGATCATTAACCCATTGTTCGAAATTACCTTGCCAAGCAACATGAAATAAATTACCAGATGTCCATAAAAAAATAATTGCTAATTGTCCGAAATGAGAAGCAAAAATCTTTTGATATAGATTTTCTTCAGTCATTCCATCGTGACTTTCAAAATCATGAGCAGTAGCAATTCCGAACCATATTCTTCTAGTAGTTGGATCTTGTGCTAAGCCTTGGCTAAATTTTGGAAATTTTGTTGCCATAGTATTTTTAAAATCCTCCTTGTTTTAATTTTTTAAACAAGTTTTCGTTATTAAAAATTAATTAAACAACTTTTTCACTTTTCTTCTATCTTTTTTTCTTATCTTCTTTATTTTTTTATTAAAAAACATAAAAAAAAGTATTTTTTATCTTTAAAATACTAGAAACAAAGATTTATAAAGAGTAAAAAAATTGTTTTAAAAGTTATATAAAGGGTAATTTTTTAAAAAAAAATTTTAAAATTAATTTTCATTTTTTCTTAGAAAAAATAGAACTAGAAAATATTTAAAAAAGTTTTTCACTTAAAAAATTTTTTAATTTTTTACTCAGAACTTTAAACAAATGTATAATTTTATAGGTGACCCTGCATTTAAAAATAAAAAAAGAAAACCAGAAAAAAGCAAGCTCGGTAGATTGCTTTTTTCTGGTTTTTTCCTTTTTCCTAGCGAAGCTGCGAAGCTAATTATGCTTGCAGTTTTATTTTTAATAAAAAAGCAGAGAGAAATCATTTTGCTAAGCAGCGAAACTAAGCTCTTAATTTTTTTTTGCCAAGAAAAAAGCAAAGCAAATGAAAGGTTTGTAATTTAAATTTTCTTTATAATAAAAAAAATTTAACCTACAGCAAGAATTCGAGCTAAGAAGAAAGACCAAGTAGTAGCAATACCACCTAATAAATAATGTGCAACACCTACTGCACGTCCTTGAGTAATACTTAAAGCTCTAGGTTGAATAGCTGGAGCAACTTTTAATTTATTATGGGCCCAAACAATAGATTCAATTAATTCTTGCCAGTAGCCACGGCCACTAAATAAGAACATTAAACTAAACGCCCATACAAAATGAGCACCTAAGAACATTAAACCATATGCTGATAAAGCAGATCCATATGATTGAATAACTTGCGAAGATTGTGCCCATAAGAAATCTCTTAACCAGCCATTTATAGTATTTGCACTTTGAGCAAAATTACCACCAGTAATATGAGAAACTCCACTTGCAGTTACAGTACCCCACACGTCAGATTGCATTTTCCAACTAAAATGAAAAATAACAATAGATAATGAATTATACATCCAGAAAAGACCTAAAAACACATGATCCCAAGCTGAAACTTGACAAGTACCACCACGTCCTGGACCATCACAAGGAAAACGGAAACCTAAATTCGCTTTATCTGGGATTAAACGAGAACTTCTCGCATAAAGAACACCTTTTAATAAAATTAAAACGGTAACATGAATTGTAAAGGCATGGATATGATGAACTAAAAAATCTGCTGTTCCTAAAGATATAGGCATCATAGCAATTTTTCCACCTACAGCTACAATATCACCACCCCAACTAGGGCTTGTACTTGCTAATGCGTTTGGTGCAGTAAAACCAGGAGCTAAAAAATGTGTATTTTGAACCCATTGAGCAAATACAGGTTGAAGTTGTATTGCTGTATCAGAAAACATATCTTGAGGTCTACCTAATGCACTTAATGTATCATTATGTATATATAATCCAAAACTATGGAAACCTAAAAAAATACAAACCCAATTTAAATGTGAAATAATAGAATCACGATGTCTTATAACACGATCTAATAAATTATTATAATTATTTGTTGGATCATAATCACGAACCATAAAAATAGCTGCATGTGCACCTGCACCAACAATACAAAAACCGCCTATCCAAGTATGATGCGTGAACAATGATAATTGTGTCCCATAATCAGTCGCTAAATACGGATAAGGTGGCATTGAATACATATGGTGAGCAACAATAATTGATAACGAACCAAATAAAGCAAGATTAATAGCTAATTGAGCATGCCATGAAGTAGTTAAAATTTCATAAAGTCCTTTATGACCTTCACCAGTAAACGGTCCTTTATGAGCTTCTAAAATTTCCTTTAAACTATGACCAATTCCCCAATTAGTGCGATACATATGTCCAGCAATTAAAAATAATACAGCAATTGCTAAATGATGATGCGCTGTATCAGTTAGCCATAAACCACCAGTTACTGGATTTAATCCACCTTTAAATGTTAAAAAATCACTATATTCAGCCCAATTAATTGTAAAAAATGGTGCAAGACCTTTAGAAAAACTTGGATATAGTTGTGCTATTAAATCACGATTAAGAATTAATTCATGCGGTAATGGTATTTCTTTTGGATCAACACCAGCATCTAATAATTTATTAATTGGAAGAGAGACATGAATTTGATGACCAGCCCAAGCTAAACTTCCTAATCCTAATAACCCTGCAAGATGGTGATTTAACATTGATTCTACATTTTGGAACCATTCTAATTTCGGAGCAGCTTTATGATAATGAAACCAACCAGCAAAGAACATTGCTGCAGCTAGAACTAAACCTCCAATAGCAGTACTATAAAGTTGTAATTCACTTGTAATACCACTAGCTCTCCAAAGCTGGAAAAAACCAGATGTTATTTGAATTCCTTGAAAACCACCACCAACATCACCATTTAAAATTTCTTGACCTACAATAGGCCATACAACTTGTGCACTTGGTTTAATATGAGTTGGATCATTTAACCAAGCTTCATAATTAGAAAAACGTGCTCCATGAAAATACATTCCACTAAGCCAAATTAAAATGATACCTAATTGACCAAAATGAGCACTAAAAACTTTTCTTGAAATTTCTTCAAGATCACTTGTATGACTATCAAAGTCATGTGCATCTGCGTGAAGATTCCAAATCCATGTTGTTGTGCTAGGTCCTTTAGATAAAGTTCTTGAAAAATGACCAGGTTTCGCCCATTTTTCAAAACTAGTTTCAATTGGATTGCGATCGACTACAATCTTCACCTTTTTGGCTTCACGCTCTGGTGGGCTAATTGTCATCGAAATTCTCCTAATAATAAACAGTATAAAATAGACTCAGTCTTTTTTAATTTTTTGAGTATAGTAATTTTCTTTTATTTTTTTCTAAAACAATTAGTAATTTTACTTTTTTAATCCTGCATTTGCTGTTTTCTTTTTTTTTTTACTTTGAAGAAGCACAGCGCGTATGAAAAGAAAAATATGATAAATTTTAAAAAAAATGTAAATTTACTATAATTTTTAATTTTAAAAATTAAGTTGATTTAATTATTATATAATTCCATATAAATTAAGCGCTTTAGGGGTTAAATACTATAAAAAAATTATTTTTAAAAATTAGTATGTATTTTAAAATTATTATAGTTTTTTTTTCTTGCTAAAAAAAAAGCATTGCTTGTTAAAGGTAAAAAAAAAGAAAACCAACTTTTTTTTGTTTAAAAGAGTATTTTGATACACTCTTTGAGTGTTTTATTTCTTTTATTTACCTAAAAAATAGAAATTATTTTTAAAAAATTATGGAACAACCCTTTTAGAGATTAGACAAATATATGCAAGGGTGCAAGTTAAAATGTAAATTTTAATTTTTATAAAAAAAATATAATTTTGAATAAAAAAGTTTTATTTAGAAAAAAAATTACCTTTCAACTTGTTTCGCTATGTAAGAACTAAAAAATTATTGTATTTCACTTTTTGATTTTGAAGCAAAATTTCTTTTTACATTTTCAATTTTCTCGTTGCATACTTTAGACTCTCCGGTAAGTCTAAAGTATGAAAGATTTTCTTCCTCAAAAAAATAAGCTTTAATTCTAGGAGTAAAAATTGTATCATAGCATTTTTTTTTATAAAAATAGTTTTATTTTTCGATCAAAAATTTTAATAAATTATTTTGTGCTATAAAAGTAAAGAAGGTAACCCTACAATAAAATTATAAATTTTAATTATTTTACTTTTTGTAAAACGAGTACCATTTTGAAAGCATTTTTAAAAAATTGTAAAATCCTTTATTTTTTTCATGCATGAATTATTTTAAACACCAATAGCTTCTTTTGCAGCATACATTACTTCTATCGTAATTTCATCAATATTGTTTTCTCGAGCAAATTTTTCAGTATTTCTTTTAATTTTCCCACGTACAAAACCAGGAATTTTATTTAATTCATTTATTGCATCAACTGTCCAATTTAAAGTACTATCATTTGAGAGTGATTTTGTTATAACCTCTTTTGTATCATGACCACCAAAAATTTCAAGAAGATGATCTTCCATTCCTAAAGTAAAAGAATTATAGATTAAATCAGCTATTTGATTTGTACCCTCATACCCTAAAAAAGGTCTATAACCTAATGGAAAATTTTGAATATGGACGGGAGAAGAAATAACTCCACAAGGAATATCTAATCTTTTCCCAATATGCCTTTCCATTTGAGTCCCAAAAATAGCTGCTGGCTCAACTCTTGTAATCATATTGCCAACTTGTGTATGATCATCAGTTATTAATATTTCATCACAAAAATTTTGAACTTGATCTCTAAACCAATCTGAATCATTTTTACAATAGGTTCCACAACATGAAACTCGAACACCCATCTCACGACTTAAAATTTTTGTTATAGAAGCTGCATGAGTTGAATCACCAAAAACAACAACTTTTTTTCCTGTTAAATTTTGACAATCAATTGATCTAGAAAACCAAGCTGCTTGGGATATAAAGCGAGTTTGTTTATCAATATAATTTTTAAAATTTACCTTTTTAGAATAATTATAATTTTTTAAAATTTGTTCTATTTCAAGTATAAAATTTCCAGTATCTACTAAACCCATTGGAATTGTTTTGATATAGGGTATATTAAATTCTTTTTCTAAAAACTTAGCTGTCATTAAACCAACTTCGCGATATGGCACAATATTAAACCAGGCTTTCCCTAAATTTTTTAAATTTTCAACAGACCCACCTTCGGGTATAATTTCATTAATTTCTATACCTAAATCAGTTAAAAGTCTTTTTAATTCTCTACAATCATGTTGATTATGAAAACCTAAAGTAAAAATTCCTACTATATTGGCTGATGGGTTTTTAGTTTTTTTTAAATCTAAAATATTTTGGTTTTTTGATTTTTCAATATAAAAACGAACAATTTGCTCTAAAGTACGATCTGCCGCTTGTAATTCATTAACTCGATAATGATTGACGTCTGCTAAAAGAACATCACATTGAGATTCTAAAGCAGCTCGATTAACAAAATTTTGTAAATCTTCTTGTAAAATGCTAGACGTACATGTTGGAGTTAAAACAATCAAATCTGGAGATTCTTCTTTATCTTTTCTAGTAATATTTTCAACAACTTTTTCTTGTGAACCGCGTGCTAATACATGACGATCTACAATACTTGCAGTAACAGGAGTAAAATCTCTTTCTCTTTCTAACATTGATCTCATTACATTAAAATAATCATCACCTAAAGGTGCATGCATAATCGCATGAACATTTTTAAATGAACTGGCTACACGAAGAGTTCCTATATGGGCAGGTCCAGCATACATCCAATACGCTAATTTCATAGAGAATTTCCTTCCTTTAATAATCTTATACTATTTTTTTTTAATTACTTAAAATTTTTTTATTGGCAAAACATTAGTATTTAATACTTCAATACCTATTAAATTTTTTTTAATAGAATACTTTCGACTAAAAAAATACCATATTGTGTTTTGAACTCTGCATACTTATGAATCTACTATAAAAAGTAAAAAAAAAATTTTATTTATAAAATATAATTTTTATTTTTAAAATTATAATGAAAACTATAAAAGTACTCTCCCAATTTTAAAAAATTAAAATTTTTAAAGATTAGTAGTTTCAATTTGTCTATACCAATCTTTTTTTTATTATTTTTTTTTTTTTTTTGAAATTTTCAATATTTACAAATTAATTTGTAATACTGTTTTAATACTTTGTAGTTTAAAATTTTTTAGTTTCTTGCTTTTGTTTTTACCAAAGCCTTTGCTTTTAGTTTTTATGAAAATCTTTCTTTTCTTTCTTTTTTGAAATACTAAACAAAAAAACACTTTTTTTGGTAAAAAAAACAAAAGATTTTAATAAAATTTTTAAAAAGTATATTTCTTTTAGAAATTTAAAAAGAAATTATAACAATAAAGAATTTAATTGGTAGTATATCAAAATAAAAAAATAAAAAAATAAAGTTATATTTTTATTATAGTAATTTTATTTTTTTTAGTCTAAATTGGGGTTGTTTAAAAACTTTTTCATATTTCTTAGTTTTTTTAATGAATATTTGTTTTTTTAATTATTTTTGAACATTTTTAGGGAGTTTGGATTTTAAATAGTAAGTTGATTTGTTTTGAAATAGTCATCTAATGCGGTTGTAAAATGATACAATACATTAAAAAAATTAATTTTTCATATAAAATTTACTAGAGAAAAAATTCAAAAGATAAATTTATTAGTTAAATTATTTGAAAAACTTTAATTAAATAAAATTTTAATGAATAATATAAATAATTAGAAATAAAATTTAATATTTAATAATTAATATTTAAAATATATTTATTTTTATTTAAATAAAAATAGTAGGTCAAAAAGAAAAAATTTTGATAAAATACAAATTGGTTGATACTTTATTTTGTCAGCAATGTTTGTTTTTTAAAAATAAACAAAATTAAATGCTAGTAATTCAAAAAGATTAAAAAATAAATTTTATTTTTTAATTAATTAAAAAAATAAATGATCATCTTTGAATTTAATCAAAATTTCTTTAAGTGATTAATTTATTTTCACAATTACCATTTATAAATTTGGAGGGATTCTATAAGAATTATGATGATTCTACTTGCTAAATTACCTGAAGCTTACGCACCTTTTGATCCGATTGTAGACGTATTACCAATAATTCCTGTTTTATTTTTACTTTTAGCTTTTGTTTGGCAAGCTTCTGTAAGTTTTAGATAAAATTAAAAAAATATTTATTTTTTTTATTGAATCTTTTCGAAAAATAAAACTAACAAATAGTATGAATGGGTTATATGATCAAAAACTACCCATTCATATTTCCATTTACTTTATTAAAAAAAAATATTAAAAAATGGATTGAATATATTGAATTTATTTCATTTTTTTTTCTTTTAATTTTTTATAGTAATTTTTTTGATCATACCGTTATTCTTTGAGTTACATCAATATTACTAAATAATTTAGTTTATAACCTTAACTATATTATATTTAAAAAACTAGTATTTATTAAAATAGTTTTCTTTTTTATATTGTTTTTTTATATATTTTTATTAAAAATTACTCAAAAACTGAGTACTAAAGTAACAATAAAATTTATAAAAAAATATTTTAATAATTACTATTTTTTTTCTTTTACTAACTAAAAACTTTGAAATCTAAGTTTTAGGGTTTAGTATCTCTTTTCGTAATTCCTAGCTGTTTCTCCTTAAGGAGACAATAAACGGTTAAAAAATTATTTTATTTTAATCAATTTTTAGGAGTTCTAAAATGAATTTAGAAATTGTTTCTCAATTAGCTGCATTATTTTTTATTTTAGCAGCAGGTCCAATTGTTATTGTTTTATTAGCTAGTCGTGGTGGCAATTTATAACTAAAAGCTTTTTTCTATTTAAAAAATTAAAAAGTACTATTTAAATTTTTTTGAACAGGATAAATATAATTTATGCCAATCTCTGAAAGTCAAATCTTTATTGCACTTTTTACTGCCTTAATTACTGGTGTTCTTGCAATTCGTCTTGGAATTGAACTTTATAAATAAACCATATAAAATTGACATAAAATGTTTTCATATTTTATGTCAATTTTATATTATAGACAAAGTATTTCTATTAATGATATATATAAATAGTGTTTATAAATAAAAATAATGGGGCGTCGCCAAGTGGTAAGGCTGCGGGTTTTGATCCCGCCATTCAGAGGTTCGAATCCTTTCGCCCCAGAATCATTTGTCTATTTTTTTTATTAAAAATAATTTGCTTTTTACTTTTGGTTTTTTACTTTGTAAAAAAATAACAAAATTTTTTTTATTTGAAATCAGTTCATAATAAAAAGATAAAAAATTTTTTTATTTATTTTTTGTTTGAATTGTTTTATTTCTTTAGTTTAAGAAAAAGCAACAAAAAATAAATCACACTATTTAGAGAAAATAATTATTTACTTAAAAAAAAGCAAACTAAAAAGTTTTTAGCGCAGTCCTTACAAGATACAAGAAGCAAGTATTTGTTCTTGCAAAGAAAAAAGCAAGCGCTTCTTAAATCTTAAAAAAATGCAAGGTTTTTTTAAGCAAGAAAACTTTTTTCTGTAAGATTTTTGCAAAAAATAGAAACTTTAATGTATGGTAAATTTTATTGATTCATAAAAACTAGTTTTTAAAATTTTTTTACTAATTTTGTAAAGTATAAACAAATGTTAAAATTAGAAATAAAAAAATTGAAAACCAAGTAAAAAAATTTAAAAACCATTTTGTTTCATTATAATTAGCAAAAATCCCAAACTCATGAAGTTTTCGAAGTAAAAAATTTTCGGTAGGAGTTTGAGGAACAATTAATAAAATTATTAAAAAAGCAAGAAGTAATCGAATTGAATTGAACATAATTATAAAAATATTACTTGTCAAAATTATATTAATTATGATAAAATATTTAAAAAATAAAAAGCCGGGATAGCTCAGTTGGTAGAGCAGAGGACTGAAAATCCTCGTGTCACCAGTTCAAGTCTGGTTCCTGGCAATTTTTTATAAATTTAGAAAGTTTTTAAAATTTAAATATTTTACTTTTAAAAATATAATACTCTATTTTTAAAAAATAAAATAATTTTCCTATTGATTGTTTTTTAATACAATTTAAAATTTTTTTATTTTTAATATTTAAAAAATTGAGAACTATTTACTATTTTTTACTTTGAAATACTATTTTATTGAAACATAAAGCAAAATTTTTTTAAAAGAAAAAATAGTATTATAATTGAAACTGTTTGTTGGAAATGGAAAGGTAATCGAATAAATTAATAATAATTACTAAATTTTTTATGAAAACATATTCAAAAAAAAAATTTATTTTAGTAATCAACAATATTAATAAAATTTTAATAGAAGACAATTTGTTATATTTTAATGAAAACCTTTTAATAGGTTTTTCAGGAGGTCAAGATTCGTTTTGTTTATTTTTAATTTTTTATCAATTAAAAAATCAATGGAGTTGTAAGTTAAACTTTATTTATTGTAATCATTTATGGCAAATTGAATCTTTTTATATAGAAAAAAATAATTTCAAATTTTTTTATTTATTTAAATTAGATTTTTTAGTGACAATTCCTTCTAAAAAAATATTAAATGAAGAAAAAGCAAGAAAATGGCGTTTTATTTGCTTCAAAAGAATTAAGTATTTTTATCAATATACTACTATTATAACAGGACATACAGGAAGTGATCGATTAGAAACATTACTTTTTAATTTTTTTCGTGGTTCCAGTCCAGAAGGCCTACTTTCTTTAAAAAGTAAGTTTAATTCATTTAAAAATTTTTTTTTATTTACTCATTTTTATTTTTTTAAAAAACTATATTATAAAATATTCAAAACTCTAGTATTTCCTGAAAATGAAGAAAATTTGTATTATAATAAAAATGTTTCTTCAAATTTAAATTTTTTTATTAAAACTAATTTTAGATTTAAAAATATTTTAATAAAAAAAAAACATTTTCATTGTAATAGTATTAAAAAAAATACAAAATTTGAAAAAAAATTTTATTATTTTTCAAATAAAAATTTATTTTTTCAAAAAATAAAAAAATATAAAATTTTTTATTTAAAAAAAAATTATTTTAGAAAAAATAAAATTTTTAAATTAAATAATTTTATATCGATCCGAAAAAAGTATAAACAAAAAATTATATTTCACTATTTAAAATATTTAAAAATATATTATTCAAATCAAAACTATAAAAAATATAAAATTATTCGTCCTTTTTTATATTTCACTAGATTTGATACTAAATTAATATCATGTTCTTTAAAAGTACCATTATATAATGATAAAAGTAATGAAAATCTAATTTTTTTTAGAAACCGGATTCGAAAACAAATTTTTCCTTTATTAAGAATTTTTTTTAACCCTCAAATTGATAATCTGTTTTTTCAATTTAGTGAATTAACTAATTCAGAACAAATGTATTTTAATTTTTTGATAAAGAGATTAAAAAAATATTATTTTTTAAAAAATAATAGTATAGTGATTTTAAATCTTTCTCTTTTTAAAACATTTCCAAAAATATTACAAGGAAAATTTTTAAAAAAAATTATACAATATTTTATTTATAAAAAAATAAAATATTATCATTTAAATTTGTTATTAAAAAAAATTAAAAAAAAAAAACTATCAAAAAAGAAATTAATTTTTACTTATAATAAAAAAATTTTCTTTTTTGATAAATGTTTCTATTATCCTGAAATAGGAATAATTTATTTTTCTTCATTTTTTTTAATAATTTTTTTTAATAAAAAAAATGAATTACCGGAGTTTACCTCCGGTATCAATTGAAACAATTTAAATTAAACTACAAAAGAATTTAAGATTCCTACAGCAAATACTAAAAGAATCCATAAACCTAAACCTGAGAAGACAGTACCTTTATTTTCTGTCCATCCATTCGGAGAAGCAAAAACAACAGGAACTCCTACTACTAATAGAAGAGATAAAGCAATTAATGCAAAAAGAGTTAATTGAAAAAGAAATGTCATAATTTTTTTTCTCCAAAGTCAATAAAAGCTAACCTTTGGTTTATTTAAAAATATTTTTTAATATGGTAGTAGTAGCCGTAAATCTAAAGGATGAAGTGGAAAAAAAATTCAATTTTTTAATTTAAATAAACTTTTAATTTTTATTTAAATTAATTAATTCTTTTTTCTTTCAAGGTATCTCCATAATACTACTAATTATGGAGTATCTATGTATAAAAGTGATCCTTATAGAGTTAGGAAATCATTGTTTATTTTTTTTTAAATAAACAGAAAGTAGTATAATTTTTTTTGAGATTTTTTAGTTTATAAAACCTTTCATACTTTAGGCTGCGCTAAATTAGAAAAATATAAGAAAACTCAATGTATTTTACTACAGTAAAATGTATGAAAGTACCATTAAAGAGAATAACTTTATAAAAACCAATAATTTTCTTTGAAATTAATAAACCTTTCAAATAGAATCAGCTTATTTAAATTAAATTTGTTTTTATACAGTTATTTTAAAATAGAAATTTATTTTAAAAAAACTTTATAACTATTTTTAATAAACAACAAATAAGCACAAAAAATTGAAATTTATTTACTATGTGCTTCTTCATTACTATTATACACAAATTTTTTACATTTTTAGTTAAATTTTTAACAAAAAAATAATTTAATAAAAAAGATAAATAAGATTGAACTTATTGCTAAAAAAAAAAAATCAGCTTATTATTAATAGTAATTGGGTTACTAACTCAACGGTAGAGTACTCGGCTTTTAACCGATTAGTTCCGGGTTCGAATCCCGGGTAACCCATCAAAAAGAATAAAAAAATAAAAAAAATATTTAAGAAAACAAAGCGGATGACGCGATTCGAACGCGCGACATTGGACTTGGAAGGACCACGCTCTACCAACTGAGCTACAACCGCTTTTAAAATTTAATTTTTAAATTTTTAAAAATTTAAAAAATATTTACCATACTATGAATAGTATAATACTAAACAAAATTTGTCAATATACTTTAAAAAGTATTATTTTTTTTATTTTTATGAGAAAAATAAATAGTAATTATTTCCATTTTTCAACTACTATTTTACTTTTGAATTTCTTGTAATGTATTTTCCATACCTAGCCTTGCTTTTATTAAAAATAAAAGGAAAGACCTTGCTTTTGTTTTTTATTTTTATAAAAACAAAAGCACAGCAATTTTTTCTGTTTTTCTTTTTTTTCTCATAACGAAAATTAGAAAAAAATGCAGGGTTCGGACTTACTCTACAAGGGCCAAGGGCTGCAAGAAGGGAATACTCACTTTAAAAAAATTTAAAAAATCTTAAGCAAAGCAAACTTAAAGTATGGAAGGTAATTCAAAAAATTAAAGATTTTTTAATAATTGAAATAAGTATACCCTAAAAAATTCTTACTAGTTAAAGAAAATTTTTCTAGACTCTTTTAAGAAAGAAATGATAAAATAATACTAAATGGCGGATGTAGCCAAGTGGTAAGGCAGTGGATTGTGACTCCACTATTCGCGGGTTCGAACCCCGTCGTTCGCCTAAAATAATTTTGACACTTTTTGTAAAACTTGATTTTCTTCTCGCATAAAGTATATACTACATAAAATCGAAGAAAACTTCGAATTTCATAAACTTATTTAAATTTTAGTTTTTTCAGCTTTTCATTTTTTAATTAGAAAATAAAGTCATTTAAATAAAATTCAAAAAATTTTAAATTTAAAAAACTTTGTGGTTGCTTGCTTTTGCTTTTGCAAAGCAATAAAGACTAATTTTTTAGATATAAAAAGTTTGAAAAAAATTAAAATTAATTTTTAAATTTAAATTTTATCTTTGTTAGTCAATAATTTTTTAAACAAAGGTAATTGGATAAAAGGAGTTTAAAATGTCTGGTTCTACAGGAGAACGACCTTTTTCTGATATTTTAACTAGTATTCGATACTGGGTAATTCATAGTATTACTATACCTTCATTATTTATTGCAGGTTGGCTTTTTGTAAGTACAGGCCTTGCATATGACGTATTTGGTAGTCCTCGACCTAATGAATATTTTACAGAGGATCGTCAAGAAGCTCCACTTATTACTGATCGCTTTAATGCGTTAGAGCAAGTTAAACAATTATCTCAAGTAAATTAAAGTTTATTAGTCACTATTGAATATGACTACAAAAAAATCATCATATACTTATCCGATATTTACTGTACGTTGGCTTGCTGTTCATGCTTTAGCTGTACCTACTGTTTTCTTTTTAGGTTCGATTACAGCTATGCAATTTATTCAGCGTTAAAAAGTTTCTCAAGGGAGCAACTATGGCTAAACCTAATCCCAACAAACAAAATGTTGAATTAAACCGTACTAGTCTTTATTGGGGATTATTATTAATCTTCGTTTTAGCAGTATTATTTTCTAGTTATATTTTTAATTAAAAAGTAATTTTTTATTTTTAGTAAATTTTTATTGAAATATTTCAAAATAAAAAATAAATAAAAATTGATTTTTTATTTATTTTAATATATTGAAAATTTTATATTTTAGGAAATTTTTTCAATGTCTAATACTGGAACTACTGGACGTATCCCATTATGGCTTGTGGGTACAGTTGTAGGTATTGCAGCAATTGGGTTGCTAGCTATCTTTTTTTATGGATCTTACGTTGGTTTAGGATCTTCTTTATAAAGTTATTTTACTGTTTTTGTTTTTAATTATAAAAACAAAAACAGTAAATTTTTATTTGTAAAGTATTTTTGTAGTCTTTCTTCAATCCTCTAAGCGAAGTCTAAGCAAAGTCTAAGCAAAGTCTAAGCGAAGCAGGTATAAAAGAATTTTTTTAAATTTTCTAGAATTTAAAATTTTTTTCTAAAAAAATACCTTTACGTTTCTTTTTATAACATAAATTTATTACGTTTTAACGAGTACCTTTTTTAGAGTTACATGACTAAGATAAAGCTTTCAATAAAAAATTAAGTTGTAAATTTTTTTTTTTAATTGTAATATAACTTCTATAGGATTAATTCTTTTGTATATTTCATTATTTGTAATGATATAAAGAACACAAACAATAAAAATTTTAAAATTAGGAAAAAATTATATGGCAAAAAAAAGTATGCTTGAACGTGAGAAAAAACGTCAATATTTAGTTAACAAATACTTAGAAAAAAGATTACTTTTAAAAAAAAACATTAAAACAGCAAACTCTTTAGAAGAAAAATTAAATTTTCATAGAGAATTACAAAATTTACCTCGAAATAGTTCAAAAGTAAGACTTCATAATCGTTGTTTACTAACTGGACGTCCAAAAGGATTTTTTCGAGATTTTGGTTTATCAAGACATGTTTTACGAGAAATGGCTCATGAATGTCTTTTACCTGGGGTAACAAAAGCAAGTTGGTAAGTATATTTTTTTATTCAGAAGTAAATGAAAAGTAAATAAAATTTTTTGTTTTTTATTTTTGTCATAGTTTTTGTAAGAACGAAAAAAAAATTAATTTACAACTTTTTATTACGTTATTGAATTTTAATGAAATATTTATCATAATAATATCAATATTTATTGCGGGATAGAGCAGCCTGGTAGCTCGCAAGGCTCATAATCTTGAGGTCGTAGGTTCGAATCCTGCTCCCGCTATAAATAAAAAATTCAATTTTTTTAAATTTTATCAAAATTAAATTTTCTTTCTATTTTTAAAAAAAATATTAATAAATTAATAGTATTAAAAATGACTTATTTTATTTTTTTTTCTAAAAATATATTTTTAATGTTAAAAATTATTTTAAAAATTGTATTATTTTATGGAAAATATTTCTTGACAAATAAAACTATATCCAGTAATATATATTTAGTGATAATTTCTAACAAAGCCCCCATCGTCTAGAGGCCTAGGACATCTCCCTTTCACGGAGGAAACGGGGATTCGAATTCCCCTGGGGGTAAAGTGTTAAAATTTTTTAATTTATTAGTATTTAATGAAACTGAAAACTGTTTTAACAATATTTTGAGAGAAATTTAATTATTTTTTTATCTTTAATTTTTACATGATTTTGCCTTTTAAAACAAAAAGGCAAAATCATGTAAAAATTAAAGATAAAAAAAATAAAAAATAAAGGGAGAGATTTTTTTTTCAAAAATCCTTTGACATCTTTTATTATAATTTTTTTATAAATAAAAATAAAGAAAAATAGTCATATGCCCGGGGGTAGTTTTTAATAAAACTATTCCTAGTCAATCAAATTTTTATCTCAATATTTTTATTTTAAATTTGTAATACTAAATTTTTTTCAAATTTCTTTTTTCCTCGAACAAGAAAACAGTAAAAAATGTTGAATTTCTTTATATGATATAATAATCCAATTTTTAAAAAATTACTAAAATGGATATTTTGATAGTATTCAGCGTAGCCCTTGCAAAATGTAAGTGTTTGTTCTTGCAAAGAAAAAAGCAAGCGCTTCTTTTTTAAAATAAAATGCAGCGTTTAAAGATTTTTTGATTATTTTTCCTTTTCTAATTTAAGCTACGATTACTAAAATATTTAAAAATTATTTTTTGCTTTCTCGAAAGTAATATATTAAACTATTAAAAAGATCATGTTATTAACTCATCATATACTAACATGATCTTTTTAATAGTTATATTATTTAATAAGAATACAAATGACTCGAGTAAAACGTGGTAATGTTGCTAGAAAAAGAAGACAAAAAGTATTAAAATTATCTGAAGGATATCGAGGATCGTCCTCTGTTTTATTCAGAACAGCTAATCAACAAAAAATGAAAGCATTAAGGTTTTCGTATCGAGATCGTAATCAAAGAAAAAGAGAATTTCGAAGTTTATGGATTACTCGTATGAATTCTGCAATTCGAAATTATGGTATTAGTTATAGTGAATTTATTTTTGGTTTAAAAAAATCTAATATTTTTTTAAATCGAAAAATTTTATCTCAATTAGCTCTTCGTGATCAAGAAGCTTTTACACAATTATTACAAAATTTAGTTTAAAAAATTTTATTTTTAAATCTTACTTTTTACTTTATTTTGACTTTTATAATTTTTTTCTTTAAAAATTGACTTTTTTTAATATTTAGTAGTTTTTATTTTATTATATTAACGAATAAAATATTTTAAAGATAAAAGCTTCTTTTTAATTTGTTTATTATAATTTTAAGATAAATGTTTAACAAAGCTTTTTTATTCTCTTATAATGGCTTTTAATGTTAAAATGTTGTGAAATTATTAAAAATTTTTTAAAATTTATAATTTTCTTTTCAAATTTATTATACTATTTATGGCTTTTTCAAATCGATTTTCAAAATCAAAATCAGTTCCAACACAACGTATAATTCCAATAATTAATAGAAAATCAAAAATAAATTTTCCAGTTTTTCAAGGAACTATTGATTATAAAAACGTTGCTTTATTAAGAAAATTTATAACAGGAGAAGGGAAAATATTACCAAGACGTATTAGTGGTCTTACAGCAAAACAACAGCGTTATATGGCGAAGGCTATAAAAAATGCGAGAATGATGGGTTTATTACCTTTTATTAATAAAAGTCAACCTTTACGCGGTTAAAATTTTTTATTTATAGAAAATTTAAATAAAAACCATTTTTAAAAGTATTATAAAAAAATGTAAAAGTTTTTAAAACTTATCTTTTTTTTTAAAATTATCTTTTAAGGTTAAAATTTTTTTTAACTTTAAAAGATAAAGGTATTAATTTATTCTTATTAATTTTTTAATTTATAATTTTTTTGACTTTTTATTGTTTTTTCTTTTATTAAAGAAAACAAAAATTATTAAAAATATTTTAATAGTAGTAAATTAAAGGGTTTTAACAAAATTCTATTCACGCCCTGTAGGACTTGAACCCACGACATCAGGTTTTGGAAACCTGCGTTCTACCAACTGAACTAAGGGCGTTTTAAAAAAAGCAAACAATTACTATAGAGTCGGGATGACAGGATTCGAACCTGCGACCTCCTGTTCCCAAAACAGGAGCGCTACCAAACTGCGCTACATCCCGGAATCTCACATATATAAAATCTACATTGTTGAAAGTTTTAATGCAAGTATTTTTTATTTCAATTGAAATTGTTTAATTTCATTTTTTTTTCTTTTAAAATAAAAAATCAAAGAAGGTACTGTTTTTGTAAATATTTACAAAAACAGTACCTTCTTTGATTTTTTACAATTATCATATATTATAGAAAACATTATTTAAATTATAAATAGGAAAAAAATAAAATGAAGGATTTTACAACATATCTTTCAACTGCACCTGTGGTTGCATTAATATGGTTTACATTTTTAGCTGGTTTATTAATTGAAATTAACCGTTTTTTCCCAGATCCACTTGTTTTTTCGTTTTAAAAAACTTAATTTAACCCTAAATTATGTCCTCTTCAAGAGGACAAAGGGTTTAAAATGCTTCCTTAAAAATTTTTTTATTTTCTTTTTATTTATAATAAAAAATTGAACTAAATTGAACTTTTTTGAACTCAAGAAACACATTAGAAAATACAGTTTCTAACTTTCTTTCATACTTCAAAGTACGATACATAAATCGTTAAATCATTAAAACTATAAAAAATCGATGAAGGCTTTTAAAGAAACTTAAAAAATAAAACTACTTTTTCGTTTTTTTATTTTTTTCAAGAAAAATGCTAAATTTTTTTGCTTTTTAAGTAAAAAAAGTTAATTTTAAAAAGAGAAATAAAAAAAATACTAGTATTTAGTAGACTAAACAATATTTATTAAATTATATAAATACTATAAAATAAAAAAAGTAAAACTATAAAAATTTTTTTATAGAAAATTAAAAAAGCTTTTTGAATCGAATTGAAAAAAGTATTAAATTTTTTAGAAAATTTTTATTCAATATTTTATTGTTTTAGTAAAAACTATATTTAAAAAATTTTACAATAATAAAATAATTGGTATTAGTTAAAATTTTTATAGTATTACTTATTAGAAGTTTTCTAGATTGGTAATTTTACAAATTTAGTATATTCAATAATTATTTACTATAAATTTATAACTATTTTGATAAAATTTTTTAGAATTTTCATGAAATTATAGTAAAAAAAATAATATGAAAATTAAAAAATAATTAAAAAATTTTTATATTGTTGATTTATAATTTACTATTCTAAAAAGTGAATCCGATCGTCACCGAAAGTATAAGAGGTTTTATTTAGGATAAAAAAATTTTATTATTTTATTAAAAACAAAATTTTTAAATTTGAAAATAAATTCAAAAACTATAGAAATGTAGAAAAATTTTTATAAAAAATTTTTATTAAGTACTATGCCTACAATTCAACAATTAGTCAAAAATGCAAGAAAAAAAATATTAAAAAAAACAAAATCACCTGCACTAAAACTTTGTCCACAAAGACGAGGAGTTTGTACTCGAGTTTATACAACTACTCCAAAAAAGCCCAATTCAGCTTTAAGAAAAGTAGCTCGTGTTCGTTTAACGTCTGGATTTGAGATAACAGCTTATATTCCTGGAATTGGTCATAATTTACAAGAACATTCTGTTGTTTTAGTTCGAGGGGGAAGAGTTAAAGATTTACCTGGTGTAAGATACCATATCGTACGCGGTACTTTAGATACGACAGGTGTTAAAGATAGAATACAAGGTCGTTCAAAATATGGTGTAAAACGTCCAAAATAAAAATAAGAAAACTATAATTTTATTTTTAATAAATCAATAGTTTTTAATTAATAATTTTTTCCTCTACCAATTTCAAAGATTTCGAAAAGACTCAATTTAGTTTTGAAGTTTAAAAAAATTTTTTAATAATTAAAAAATAATCAAACTTTTAATTTTTAGTTTTTACCTTGCATTTGCTGTTTTCTTTTTTTTCTTTTTAAAGAAAACCAGAAAAAAGCGCTTTGCTTTTGTTTTTATAAAAATAAAAAACAAAAACAAGGGCTTGCTTCGTACGAATTTAAAGTAATTTTTTTAGTAAAATTTAAATAAAAAATATATATATATTTTATTTATGCCTCGCCGTCGTACGCCAAAAAAACGTTTTCTTTCACCGGATCCGGTTTATAATAGTCGTTTAATTCATACAATTGTTAATCATTTAATGAAAAAAGGTAAAAAATCATTAGCTTTTAAATTATTTTATCAAGCCATGAATCAAATTGGAGAAATTACTCAACAAGACCCTGTTCAAATTATTGAACAAGCTATACGTAATGCAACTCCTTTAGTTGAAGTTAAAGCTAGAAGAGTAGGTGGTTCAACATACCAAGTACCTTTAGAAGTAAATCCAGAACGTGGTACAGCTTTAGCTATACGTTGGATTTTATCTTCTTGTAGAAATCGATCTGGTAAAAATATGGTTTCTAAATTAAGTAATGAATTTTTAGATGCTTCAAAAAATAGTGGAAATGCTATTCGAAAACGTGATGAAGTTCACAGAATGGCTGAAGCTAATAAGGCTTTTGCGAAATATCGTTTTTAATTTTTAAAATACTCAAAAATTCTTTTTAAATTTTATAATTTTTGTTTCTTTTTTTTTTAAATCAATAGGAATTAATATTTTTATTTTTTTAAAATTCTTGAAAAAAAAATAAAAACTTATCTCCTTAAATTCTTTTCTATTTTGATACTGAGATAAATATTGAAGAAGGAAGGGAGATAAGCAAGTTTCTAAAATCAATAATGAATAAATTTTTTCACTAATACATAATAATTTTAATTTTCTTTTACTTTTTATACGTGCTGTGCTTCGCAAGCACAGGTTTGCGTCAGAGTTTGTAGTCCTTGCTTTTGTTTTGTTACGCTTTTTTTTCTTTTTCTTAGCGGTTTTCTTGCTTTTGTTTTTTATTTTTATAAAAGCAATGCTTTTTTTGTAGCAAGAAAAAAGCTAAGAAAAAAATGCAGGAATTCATTAAAATTTTTATTTATAAAAAAAATTTTAATTTTTTATCTTGAAGGAGAATAAAATTTTTGCTATTTTATATAAGGAGAAGTCATAACATAGTGACTTGAAAATTATATTTTTAAATCAAAATTAAATATTTTGTAAAATAATTTGAATAAAATTGGAATTTTTAAATATGGCACGTGAAAAATTTGAACGTAAAAAACCACATGTTAATATTGGTACAATTGGACATGTTGATCATGGAAAAACAACATTAACAGCAGCAATTACTATGGCATTAGCTGCTCGTGGAGGAGCAAAAGGAAAAAAATACGATGATATTGATTCAGCTCCTGAAGAAAAAGCACGTGGTATTACTATTAATACTGCTCATGTTGAATATGAAACAGAGAATCGCCATTATGCACACGTAGATTGTCCAGGCCATGCAGATTATGTAAAAAATATGATTACTGGTGCAGCACAAATGGATGGTGCAATTTTAGTTGTATCAGGTGCAGATGGTCCAATGCCTCAAACAAAAGAACATATTTTATTAGCAAAACAAGTTGGAGTTCCAAATATTGTTGTTTTTTTAAATAAAGAAGATCAAGTTGACGATGAAGAACTTTTAGAATTAGTTGAACTTGAGATTAGAGAAACTTTAGATAACTATGAATATCCTGGAGATGAAATTCCAATTGTTTCAGGTTCTGCTTTATTAGCGTTAGAAGCATTAACTGAAAATCCAGAAGTACAACGTGGCCAAACTAAATGGGTAGATAAAATATACGATTTAATGGATCAAGTAGATGAGTATATTCCAACTCCTGAAAGAGAAACTGATAAACCATTTTTAATGGCAGTTGAAGATGTTTTTTCGATTACAGGTCGTGGTACTGTTGCTACAGGAAGAGTTGAAAGAGGAACAATTAAAATTGGAGATTCAGTTGAATTAGTTGGATTAAACACAACAAAAAATACAACTGTAACTGGACTAGAAATGTTCCAAAAAACTCTTGAAGAAAGTGTTGCTGGTGATAATGTTGGAATTTTACTGCGTGGTATTCAGAAAGCAGATATTGAAAGAGGTATGGTTTTAGCAAAACCTGGTACTATTACTCCTCATACAAAATTTGAAGCTCAAGTTTATGTATTAACTAAAGAAGAAGGTGGTAGACATACTCCTTTTTTCCCAGGGTATCGTCCTCAATTTTATGTTCGTACAACTGATGTTACAGGACAGATTACAACTTTTCGAGCTGATGATGATAGTGCAACACAAATGGTAATGCCTGGTGATCGTATTAAAATGACAGTAGAACTTATTCAACCTATTGCTATTGAAAAAGGAATGAGATTTGCTATTCGAGAAGGTGGGCGTACAGTTGGAGCAGGTGTTGTTTCTACTATTATTGAATAGTTTATTTTTCAATTAAAATTCTTTTTAATTTCTAATTAAAAAGAATTTTAATAAATTAAAATTTAGAAAAAAGTTCTTTACTAGTCAAATTTTGTAATCATAAACTAAACAAAATAAAGTCCTTTTTTTTCAAACTTTAATTTTTAAATTTTTATGATAATGTTGGAAAATGAGTCAAGAGATTATTTACTTTCGTTCTGATTTTTAAATTTTTTAATTATTAGAAAGAATAAAACATTAAAAAATAAAGTTCTATTTTTTTTACTTTATTTTAGAAAAAATTCAAAAATTATTTTTTAAAATAAAAAATATTTTAATTTTTAGAAATAAAAGAATTTTCAAATAATATTATTATAAAAGACCTTTTTAAGGGAATTTTTTGAAATATAAAAAGTAAATAAAGTTTGTAGATTAAAAATTAAAATTATGAAACTTAAAAATTTAGTAAATACTATAGAAAAAGCTCAATTAAAACAAAATTCACCAAAGATTCGTGTCGGAGATACAGTTAGAATTGGTGTTTTAATACAAGAAGGAAATAAACAAAGAATTCAACCTTATGAAGGTACTGTTATTGCACAACATAATGCAGGAAGTAATACAACAATAACAGTTAGAAAAATTTTTCAGGGAATTGGAGTTGAAAGGATTTTTCCAATCCATTCACCTGTTATTCAAGATATAAAAATTTTACGTAGTTCCAAAATTCGACGTGCAAAATTATATTATTTAAAAAATAAAGTTGGAAAAGCGACTAGATTAAAAGAAAAATTTAATCTACCTAAAAATTAATACTAAATTATTAAAAATAAATTATACTTTTTTTCTTAATGAAAACAAAATCTACCAAAAATTTAATTATTAAACAATATAAAATTATTTAGTTTTAAATATTTTTATTAAAAAAGATGAGGCATATTTTCATTATAAGAAAAATAATAAATGATCCATTTAAATTCAATTTTTAACTCTATAAATTTAGAAATATAGTATAGAAAATTAACGAATAATTTGAGATTTACTATATCTCTCGTAAATATTTAAACTTTTATTATTTCATATTTTTTTATATCTGGAAGTATTTTTAAATAGTAAATTGATGGAATGTTTTTACACAATTTTATTTTAATTTTTTGCTTTTTTTTGTCAAAGAAAACAGTTTTTCGCTTGTTTCTTGCTTTTGTTTTTTAATTTTATAAAAGCAAAGCCTTTTCTTGGTTTTTTTAATTTTCGTTTTAATGAAAAAAAAGAAAACTGAAAGTAATTTTAATTTTTTCTTTGGTTGCTTTTATAAAAGCAAAGAAAACCAAAAGTTTTTCTTTCTTTTTGGTTTTTTTAGAGGTTTTCTTGTTTTTGTTTTTTATAAAAGCAATGCTTTTTTTTAGCAAGAAAAAAAGCTAAGAAAAAAGTAGTTTCGGTTTTCTAGTTTTCTTACTTTACGAAGTAACGAAGTCCTTCGTTACTTTGTAAGCGGATGATCAAAAAAAAGAAGAAAGCAAGCAAAGACTCTCCTGCAAGCAAGTTATGATGAAAAAAAAAAAACAAAAAGCAAGGGCTTTGCTAGGGCGCTAGGGCTTTGCTTTTATAAAAATAAAAAACAAAAGCAAGAACCAAAAGCTACAAAAATAAAAAATTTATAATTTTGTTAAATTATAAATTAAATTTTTTTCGAGTTTTATATTAAAAAAAAAAATAGAAAAAACCTTTCATTTTTAACAATTTAAAATTTTATTTTTAACAAATAAAAAAATTATTTTAATAGAGTCATTATTTAATGATACTACTAGTAAATCAAAACATGAATCATTTATTAGAAAAACAAAATAAACTATTTTGAAAATTTTGTAATATAAACTTAAATATTTTAGTAAAAAAGATTTACGTTTTATTTTTTAAGGTAAGGTAGAATAGCAAGTAAATATATAAATTTTTTACATAAAGTTTTTAAAAAAAGTGAAAAAAATTATGAAAAATAGTAATGAAACACAAGATTTTGAATTAATTCGTCGTTATATTGTTGTTGGTTCAAGAAGATTTAGTAATTATTGGTGGGCTGCTGTTTTATTTTTAGGAGCTTCAGGGTTTTTATTAACAGGAATTTCAAGTTATTTAAATTTTGATTTATTACCCATTATTCAATCAAAAAATATTATATTTTTCCCCCAAGGTCTTGTAATGTGTTTTTATGGTATTATTGGCCTAATTTTTAGTTGTTATTTATTATTAACTATTTTTTGGAGTGTTGGCGGTGGATTTAATGAATTTAATAAAAAAGATGGAATAGTTCGTATTTTTCGATGGGGCTTTCCAGGAAAAAATCGACGTATTGATTTATGTTACCCATTAAGTGATATAGAATCAATTAAAGTTGAGTTAAAAGAAGGTCTTAATCCAAGGCGTACAATTTATATTCGATTAAAAGGAAAAAGAGATATACCATTAACTCGAATTGGTCAACCATTAACTTTAGAAGAAATTGAAAAACAAGCTGCAGAATTAGCAAAATTTTTACAAGTTTCTTTAGAATATTAATTTTTCAACGTTTCTAGAATTAATTTTAGAATTCTATCTTTTAGACAAATAATTTTCTAAAAAATTATTTTAATTTCGTATGGTTTTTTAGTTTGTAAAAACAGCCAATTTTTCAGTTTTTATAATTTTTATTTAAAATTTTATTTTTAAAAGAAAATAAAAAATTACTACATTTTTTACTAGTAAAAAACCTAATGAATAAAAAAATTCTAAAAGTTTTCTAGTAAAATTTTTAATTTTTCTAGAAAAATCATTTCTTTTAAAAATTATCCTATAAAAAAATAATTATTTATATTATAAAATCGAATACTGTTTTAAATTTTAAAAATTTTTTGTTTTACAAAAACAAATAGTAAAAATAAAAAAATTACGATCAATCTTTTTTATGGAAAAACAAGCGTTCGAACAAACTGGATTAATTCCTAGATCTATAATTCGTACATTTGATCGTTTTAAAAAACAAATATTTCCTGGTGGTGAGTTTTTAGTTGTTCAAGAATTTCGAATTTCTCGGTATCAAGTTTTAGTATCAGTAAGATGTTTAGTAAGTTTAATTTTTATACCGTTAGTATTTAATTTTTTTGTAAAATGTTTTATTTTATTACCATTAACCAATTATTTTTGGAATAGTTATCAAAGTAAAATTTTTTTAAATTCATATCAACAAGAAAGAGCATTTAAAGAAATAAAATTTTTTGAAGAAAAAATTTATTTTGAAACTTTATTAGAAGAAGAATTAAAAAACTTTGAAAACAATAATTGTCAATATCTAAGTACTCCTCAAAACATACAATTTTTAGATGATTCAAATTCAATAGCATTTAAAAATTATTGTAATAACCAATTAAACTTCCAAAAAAAAATTATTTCTTTAGCTAATCAATATAATAATGAAAGTATAGAATCATTAACTAATTTTTTTATTGATTTTTTAACATTAGGAACTCTCGGTCTTCTGTTTATTATAATGAAACCACAAATTATAATTTTAAAATCTTTTTTAACAGAATCAATATATAGTTTAAGCGATACAACAAAATCATTTCTTTTAATTTTATTTACTGATTTATTAGTTGGTTTTCATTCACCAAAAGGTTGGGAGTTTTTTTTAGAATTAATTTTATTACATTTTGGCTTACCAAAAAATCAAGAGTTTATTTTTTTATTTGTGGCAACGTTTCCAGTAATATTGGATACAGTTTTTAAATATTGGATTTTTCGTTATTTAAATAAAATATCTCCTTCTACAGTAGCAACATATCATAATATGATTGAATAAATGAAAACAAATTGCATTTTTTTCTAATTAAAAACTCAAAAGGAATTCTTTTTAAAAAAGATCTAGCAAATAAAAATAAAAATTTTTTCAATTTAGTTTTTTGACTCAATAAAAAAACGATATTAAAATTTTTTAAAAAACTTTATGAATAGACTTTAAAATCTTTAAATACTCATGATTAAGTATATACTATAAAGATAAAGTCTATTCAAACTACTAAGAAAAAAAAATAAATTTTAAAAAAATTTTACATATACTTTTAAATTTCAAGAGAAGTAAAAAATAATAAAAATAAAAATTTAATAAGAACTTTGTTTAAACTTTTAAAAAATAAAGGTACTGTTATTAAATTTAAATTTAAGTTACAATTTAAAAAGCAAAACTAAAATAATTTATTCATTTTTACTTTGAAGTAAAAATGAATAAATTATTTTAGTTTTAGTTTGTTAGCCTGCTATAAAATTTAAAGCAAAAATTTCATTAAAAATTATGATGATTGATTTAGTAAAATATCCTGTTCTAACAGAAAAATCTGTTAGATTAATTGAAAATAATCAATATACTTTTGCTGTAGATTTACGTTTAAGTAAACCGCAAATCAAAAAATTAATAGAAGAATATTTTAAGGTAAAAGTAATTAGTATTAATACTCATATTCCTCCTCGAAAAAAAAAACGTTTAGGAACATCTTTTGGTTTTAAAGCACGTTATAAAAGAGTTATTGTAACTTTAAAGTCTGGAGATTCTATACCTCTTTTTCAGGAAAATAAATAAATTTTAAAAATTTTTTTACTATAAAAAATATAAAAATAAAAATTTTACAAAAAAAATTGTAATAGTTTCTTTACCATAAATAGTAATAATAATTAAAAAAATTTTAAGTCACAAAATATTTTGGACAAAAAAAATAAAAAAACTAATTATTTTTTAAAAAATAGTGCATGGTTTTTTTTACGGACTTTTTTTTTTTAAGCAATTTTAAGAAATAAGCAATTTCTTTGGTTATTTTTTTTATTTTTTAAAAAAAATAAAGTATACAATATTTTAAATAATTCAAAAAAATAGTTATAAATTTTATAGTTATAAAAATTCATTATGGGCATTCGTTTTTATAGAGCATATACGCCAGGTACAAGAAATCGTTCAGTATCTGATTTTGATGAAATTAATAAAAAGAAACCCGAAAAATCTTTAATTTCATCTTTTCATAGAGCAAAAGGTCGAAATAATCGAGGTATTATTACAAGTCGACATCGCGGTGGTGGACATAAACGACTTTATAGGCAAATCGATTATCAAAGAAACAAAATTGGAATTCCAGGAAAAGTTGTTGCTATTGAATACGATCCAAATAGAAATGCACGTATTGTTTTAGTACATTATAAGGATGGTGATAAAAAATATATTTTATATCCGAGAGGTTTGAAAATTGGAGATATAGTTATTTCTGGAGTAAATGTTCCGATTTTAGTTGGTAATTGTTTACCTTTACAGAAAATGCCACTAGGAACAGAAATTCATAATATTGAAATTCAACCAGGATCTGGAGGCCAATTTGTTAGAGCAGCAGGAACAGTCGCTCAATTAATAGCTAAAGAAGGTAAATTCGCAACTATTAGACTTCCATCAGGCGAAGTTAGACTTCTTTCAAAAAATTGTTGGGCTACAATAGGTCAAGTAGGAAATATTGAGAGAAATAATTTAACTATTGGAAAAGCTGGAAGAAATCGTTGGTTAGGAAAAAGACCAAAGGTTAGAGGTGTTGTTATGAATCCAGTTGATCATCCACATGGTGGTGGGGAGGGTCGTGCTCCTATTGGACGTTGTCATCCAGTAACTCCATGGGGTAAGCCCACATTAGGTTATAGAACTCGAAAATTAAAAAAATACAGTAATATTTTAATAATTAGAAGAAGAAAATAATTAGTAAAATATTCTAGTCGAAAAATACATTATTTAAAATTTTTGCCTAGCCAGCAAAGCATTTAGCAAAGCATTTGCTGTTTTCTTTTTTTTTCTTTTTTCTTTCATTAGCGAAGCAATTAGACTACGAAAGAAAACTAGAAAAAAGCAAGGGTTACAAAAGTTGGACCGTAGCTTGAAGTCGCTTGAAGTATGAAAAGGGCTTATTTAGTTTTTTTAGAAAATAAGTCAAACCCTGCCTTTTTTTTTAAAGAAGCGCTTGCTTTTTTCTTTGCAAGAACAAACGCTTGCATCTTGCAAGGGCTTGTTTCGCTAGAAACAAAAGGGAACAAAATTTTATTTAAATTAGTAATTATAAAATGTAAGGAAATTTTTTCATGTCACGTTCTTTAAAAAAAGGTCCTTTTATTGCTGATCATTTATTAAAAAAAATTGAAAAATTAAACGTATCTGGAGAAAAAAAAGTTATTATCACTTGGTCTCGAGCATCAACTATTGTTCCAATTATGATTGGTCATACTATTGCAATCCATAATGGACGCGAACATATTCCAGTTTTTATTGTGTGATTCGTTTAACCATACATTTTTTATAAAAATGGTTAAGTTTTTTGAAACTATAACTTTCTATTTAGGTTTTGAAGAATCTTCAAAACAACTTGACGCAATGTTGCAAACACGTAATAAACCAATTAAATCTTGGTTTCCCTTATGGAAAAGAATGACAATCGATTCTATAAAGCAGGGACGAAAGAAAAACTAATTATTTCAATTATAATATTGTTTTTTGAGTTAAGACCTTATATTCGATCTCGACTGAGATAATTTCAAGGAAAAGAATATCGTGGGACAGAAAAAGCAAAATGTCATTGAGCCATCGTCACTGGAAATGGAAATATTTTCATTAAAAAATATCCAATTTTATTTGGTAGGGTAGAGTCCAATAGGCCGATAAATCCAATTGGTGCGTCACTCAAACCCCCGGTGGATAGACATGTCCTAAAGGGTCAAATATCTGAATAGAAGGAACGAAGTAATCTCAAAAAAGTATCCTTAAAAGGAAGGTAGTCGGCCATATAATTTTTTGAGAGAGGATGATTTAAAAAGCAAAAGCCCAACTTGAGAAAAACGAGTAATGCCGAAAAAGGGATGGGATAATACCCGGGATATGCTGACGTAAATCGCAATTTTTCGGAAATATTTTACTAAAAATAAATTTTTATTTTTTATTATTTTGTCCTTTAAAAAAATAATAGAAAAAAAGTTTTTTTACTATTATAAAGAAATCTTTTCTATTAAAAAAATAGAGAATAAATAGAGAAATAAAATTTATTAAAATTAAAATATGACAAAAATTGAGTAGCCGTGTGAAGGGAAACTTTCATGCACGGTTTCGGAGAAGAGATGAGTTTTGGTAACAAAAACATCGACTTCATCACAGAGCAAATGGTTGGTCATAAACTTGGAGAATTTTCTCCAACAAGAACATTTAGAGGTCATGTTAAAAGTGATAAAAAATCTAAACGATAACATTTTTTTAGCTTTACTAGAAATGGTTTTTTTGAAAAGAAAAAACATAGTAAATTTTAAAAAAATTTAATTTTTTCATTTAAAAAGAAAAAAGAAAAGTAATATTTGAAAAATTAACAACTTTTTATTTTTTTTTAATTTTCTTTCTTTTTTTTTAAATTTCATTGATTCTGCTTTTTGATTTATTAGAAATCATAAAGCAAGCCTAGAAAAAATTTAATTTTTTGCTATAAAGAAAATCTAAAAATATTTTTAAAATAAAAATATTTTTTAATTTTAATCTCTGCATTTACTTTTTTTCTAAAAAAACTGGAAAGGCTCCCATAAATTTCTTATTTTTTTAGGTATTTTTAAGTTTTTTGGCGTAGTCTTGCTTTTGTTTTTTATTTTTATAAAAACAAAAGCACTTTTTTCTTAGCTTTTATCAAAGCTGGGAAAACCAAAAGATTTTCTTTAAAAAAAAAATTCGCGTTAAAGAAATTATTAAATTTTATTTTTGCTTTTCTTTTAGCAAAGAAAAAAAATAGTAAAAAATTCGATAAAAAAGAAAAATGAACTATTAAAAATTTTTAAAAATTTATTTTTTTTGCTAAGCAACCTTTCTCTATGCTTTGCTGAACAGAGAGAAGCAAACTTTCCTTATTCAAAATTTGCGTTCTTATTGATTCAAAAAAATAAAAGATGATTTTAAAAAATTTTTATTATAAAAACAATTTTTAATTTATAAAATTTTAGTAAATAATTTAGTAGTATGGGACAAAAAATACATCCTCTTGGATTCCGCCTTGGTATTATTCAAAAACATAGATCGCAATGGTTTGCTAAATCAATAAATTATCCACAATTAATCATAGAAGATAATTTTTTAAGAAAAATTATTTTAAAAAAATTTATAGATGCGGGTATTGTTGAAATCTCTATTCAAAGAAAATTAGATCAAATAAGTATTGATATAAAAACAGCACGACCTGGTATAATTCTTGGACGAGATGGTGATGGTTTAGAAATGTTACAAAAATATTTAGAAACTCAAATAAAAAAATATCGTTCAAAAAAATTAATTCATGTAGAAAATTCTATTCAAATTGCACTTCATATTACTGAATTAAATAGTCCTGATTCTGAAGCAGCTTTTATTGCCGAATATTTAGTTGAACAATTAGAAAAAAGAATTGCATTTCGACGTGCGGTTAGACAAGCTATTCAAAGAGCTCAAAGAGCTCGTGTTAAAGGAATTAAAATACAAATTTCTGGGCGTTTAAATGGTGCAGAAATTGCACGAAGTGAGTGGGTTAGAGAAGGAAGGGTTCCTTTACAAACCTTAAGAGCTGATATTGATTATTCATATAAGACAGCAAAAACAATATATGGTCTTCTTGGGATAAAAGTATGGATCTTTAGAGGAGAAATTTTTAATAAATAATTTGGAGAGAGTATGTTAAGTCCAAAACGAACAAAATATCGTAAACAACATCGAGGAAGAATGAAAGGAAAAGCTTCTCGTGGAAATCTAATAGCTTTTGGTGATTTTGCTTTACAAGCATTAGAACCTTCGTGGATTACTTCAAGACAAATTGAAGCTGGTCGTCGAGTAATTACTCGTTATGCTCGTAGAGGTGGTAAACTTTGGATTAGAATTTTTCCTGATAAACCAATAACAATGAGACCAGCTGAAACAAGAATGGGATCTGGAAAAGGAGTTCCAGAATATTGGGTAGCAGTAGTAAAACCAGGTAAAATTCTTTATGAGTTAAAAGGAGTACCGGAAACAATAGCAAGAGCTGCATTAAAAATTGCGTCTTATAAAATGCCAATAAAAACTCAATTTATTATGAAATAATTTAATGGTTGCTATTTTGCACTACTACTTCCCCATTGAGAGGGGAATAGTTTATTTTTGCAAAAAAAATCAACTATAAAATGATAAAAATTTATTTATCCTTTTTTTTTAGTTTTTAAAAAATCTTTTTTTAAAAATGTAAAAATTTAGAAAATAGAATTTTTTTCTCTCTTCAAAAAAAGTTTTAGCAAAAAACTCCTTAATTATCTTTTTTACTTGAGACACAAAGAAAAAGATAAGTTTTTCAAAGTTAGTAAAAAAAATTAGTAAAAATGAAATTATTTAAAAAAAAATTTAAATAAATTTAAAATTATATGTTTAATTAAATAAAAGTATGATTCAACCACAAACATATCTTAATGTAGCTGATAATAGTGGTGCACGCAAACTTATGTGTATTAGAGTTTTAGGTGGTAATCAAAAACAATCAGCTAATATTGGTGATATTATTATTGCTGTTGTTAAAGATGCAATTCCTAACATGCCATTAAAAAAATCAGATGTTGTTCGCGCTGTTATTGTGCGTACTTGTAAAGGAATAAAACGTGAAAATGGAACCTTTATACGGTTTGACGAAAATGCTGCAGTTATTATTAATAAAGAAGGAAATCCTAGAGGGACTCGTGTTTTTGGTCCTGTAGCGCGTGAACTTAGAGATTCTAATTTTACAAAAATTATTTCTTTAGCACCAGAAGTTCTTTAGTTAAAAAATTTCTCAACGAGTTAGTAGTTTTAGTTTCTATTTTATTTTTAAAATAAATTTATTGAAATTTTTTTAGTAGTAATTCAAATTCAAGGTTTTTTTATTAAATTATTACATACTTTTTTTACTTATTTTCTTAAAAATTGAATGAAAGAATTCTTTCATTCAATTTTAATTTTCTTTTTTTGTAATTTTTTCATTGATATCTTTTATTTGTTCATAAAAATTTTTCTGCATAAAGAGTTGCTTCTTTTTAGACGATAGTAATAAGTTGCTATTTTGTATATGCAATACTTGTTTATTTTACTTTTTTTTGCAAGAAGAAAAAGAATTCCTTTTTCTTCTTTGCAATACTCGTTGCATACTTAAAGCTACAAAAAGTCATAGGATACTCTGTAAAAAATTTAGTATGAGAACAAAAGGCATACATTAAGTTTAGTAAGAAATAAAACAAAAAAATTTAAAAAAATTTTCTAAATTAAAATTAAAAAACTTTTTTTGAACAAAATTATTTTTTTAGGTTTTTAGATGAACCATCCTTTTAGAGTTTTTTAAAATAAAAAAGCATGCTTTCTTTAGTTATCACAATTAGAAAACAGAAAAAATGTTTTTTTTAATTCAGCATTTAAAAATTTCTTTTAACTTCTTTTACTACCATTAAACTCTAAAAAATGTAAAAATTAAAAAAGAGAGTATTTAAAAATAAAGTTTTATTTTTTTAAGTAAAAAAATATGGCAATTTTAAAAAATTTATTTTTTATTTAAAATTTTTAGTAACTAGTTTCTTTTCATTTTATTTTTTAAACGAATGGGTTGTCTGTTTTCGATCCAATTTTGGTAGTAAAATAGAAACTTTAAAAAAAATTCATATTTTTTTTTCGTAACATTACAAAATAATTCCTTCAATGGATATAGTAAAACGTTTTTTTTTAATATTAAATTTTAATTAAAAATTTATGGTACAAAGATTAAAAAAATTTTATTCTCAAACTATTGTTTTAAAATTAACTCAACAATTTAATTATAAAAACTTACATCAAGTTCCTAAAATAAAAAAGATTGTTATTAATAGAGGATTAGGTGAAGCTTCTCAAAATAGTAAATTATTAGATTCTTCATTAAAAGAACTTGGAATTATCACAGGTCAAAAAGGGATTATTACAAGATCTAAAAAAGCAATAGCAGGTTTTAAATTACGACAAAAAATGCCAGTAGGTCTTTCAGTTACATTAAGAGGTGAACGTATGTATGCTTTCCTTGACCGTCTTATTAATTTAGCTCTTCCAAGAATTAGAGATTTTCAAGGAATTAGTCCAAAAAGTTTTGATGGTCATGGAAATTATAGTTTAGGATTAGAAGAACAATTAATGTTTCCAGAAATTGATTATGATAAAATTGATCAATTGCAAGGGATGGATATTTCAATCATTACAACATCAAAAAATGATCAAGAAGCTTTTGCTCTTTTAAAAGAATTTGGAATGCCTTTTCGACAAAACTAACAAAATATAATTTTTTGTTAGTTTTGTCAAAAAAAGAAAAAAAGCTTTTATAAAAATTTAAAAAACTTACATTTCATTACTATCATAATGTAAATGATAGAAAATTTAAAAAAATTTTTATTATTGAGAATCAAAATTTGTAGGAAACTAAATTCTTATTTTGACTTAAAAAAACATTAATAAAAGTATAATTAAAAAAAATTTTATACTGTTTTTTCATTCATAGTTTGTTTAGTGTAAAAAACTAGTAATAAAAAATAAAATTTTTTATAGTAAAATATTTAATATTGTTATTTTAAAAATTTAAAAGTGAGGAAAAAATGGTCAACGATACTATAAGTGATATGTTGACTCGTATTAGAAATGCTAATTTAGTAAAAAGTCAAAATGTCTTTTTACCTTTAACTCGTATAAGTCAACAACTTTGTCAAATTTTAGAAAAAGAAGGATTTATACATTCTTATCAAGTAACAACTTCTGGGATTCTTATTCGTTTAAAATATATTGGACGAGAAAAGAAACCTTGTATAACTAATTTACGAAGAATAAGTAAACCTGGGCTTCGAATATATACAAATTATAAGGAAATTCCTTTAATTTTAAATGGTATGGGAATAATTATTTTATCAACACCAAAAGGCCTTATGACAGATAAAGATGCCCGTACTAAAAAAATTGGCGGAGAAATTTTATGTTCTCTTTGGTAACCTTTTCAATTAAAAATTAATTTTTTATTGAAAGAATTTAATTTTTTAATTATTCGTAAGTCTTTTGTACTCTTTATAAAATATTTGCATTTTTATACAAGTTTTTAAAATTGGATTTTTAGGTTTTTATGCTTTAACTTTTTTATGTTTTTTTAGAAAGTTTTCTTATAAAAAACGGCTAATGCAAATAAACAAATTACTTTCTAAAAAATATATAAAAAAATAAAAGAAAAAAATTAATTTGTGCTACAAAAGTCAATAGGTTCTTTTTTATACTTTAAGATAGAAAAACTTTACCTTGTTTTAAGTTTTTTATCTTGTAAGGAGATAATTTTAAAAAATTAAAAAAAATAGAAACACTAGGTAAATTACAATTTATTTTAAAAATATACTTTTTTAACAAATAAATAATGATAATAATTGAAAAAATATAGAGTTAACATTTTGAATCAAGAAAAAGAAAGTCTTATTGAAATGGAAGGTATTGTTACACAATGTCTTTCTAATGGAATGTTTAAAGTAAAATTACAAAATGGGTTTAGTGTTTTGGCTCATGTTTCAGGAAAAATTAGGCGAAATTATATAAGAATTTTATTAGGCGATCGAGTAACAGTTGAATTAAGTCCTTATGACTTAACAAGAGGTCGTATTATATATAGACTACGACAAAATGAACAAAAAATTGAAATTTAATTTTATTGAAATAAGTATCTACCATTATTTTTTACTAAAAAAACTTTACTCTTTTCAGTTTTAAAGCAATCTTAAAAAAAAATTTCTAAACCTATGAAAGAGAAAAGGTTACAAAGTAAGTAGAATTTCTTTTTTTTTAGTGTAATCTGATAAATACGTTTCAAAAAAAAAGCCAAGCAAATTTTTTGTATAGCAACTTTTTTAAAGAATGCTTTTTTTGAAAAAAGAAAAAGAATTCGCTTCTCCAGAAATTTAAATTTAGAAAGGTTTTTTTCTTTTTCTTTAGTACCCTGAAATATGAAAGGTTTTTATAATTTTTTTTTCGTTATCGCTGATTTATCTTCTTGTGTCTAGCAAAACAAGATAAAGCAGGCAACTGGTGCTTTTTTTAAAAAAGTACCAGAAAATGATACGAACAAATAAAAAAATCAGGATATTTTTTAATTTAAAAAATTCATAAATTTTTCATTTGATAGTTTTAATTAATTTCTTTATAAAATAGTTTTAAACATAGTAAATTTTTTAGTAATTCTATTTATATCATAAAAAGTTATATGAAAGTACGTACATCTGTAAAAAAAATTTGTGATAATTGTCGATTAATTCGTAGAAAACGTAAAGTTATGGTAATATGCTCAAATCCTAAACATAAACAACGTCAAGGGTAATTTAGTATTTACTACAAAATAGTCATTTTCAAATAATTTTTTAATTTTCAGCTATTTTGGTTTTTTTTCTTTGGTAAAAAAACCACAAGAAAAGTTAAATTATTTCTTTTTATAAAAACTAGAAAAAATAGTCTAGTTTTTTGTATTTATTAGTTTTTTATTTACCAATCTAAGGAATTTAAACTTATGTCAAAACAATTACGAAAATCTGTTCCTAAAAAAATAAAAAAAAAAGTTCCTAAAGGAATAGTTCATATCCAAGCTAGTTTCAATAATACCATAGTGACAATAACAAATTTAAAAGGAGAAGTTATTTCGTGGTCTTCAGCAGGATCTTGTGGTTTTAGAGGAGCAAGAAAAGGAACACCTTTTGCAGCAAAAACAGCAGCTGAATTAGCAGCTAAACAAAGCATTGATCAAGGAATGAAAGAAGCAAGAGTAATGGTAAAAGGTCCTGGAGCAGGGAGAGAAACAGCTATTCGTGGTCTTCAAGAAGCTGGTCTTCAAGTTACTTTAATTAGAGATATAACGCCTATTCCACATAATGGGTGTCGTCCTCCTAAAAAACGTCGTATTTAGTTCAATTCGTCATATCTTTTTTTTTAAATATTTATCTTTTTTTCTGTAATTGTCTTTCTGTTTTTTTCAATAAAACAATTACAGAAAAATTTTTTCAATGTAAAAGATTTAAAAAACATAGTGTTTTGATCCAATTAAAAAAAATTTTTTCATATAAAATTTTTCTAATTTGAAATGCACTACGGAAATTTTTTTTATTTTTTAATGAGAACATCAGAAGAAAAAAATTATAAAAATTTTTAGAAAAAAAGTATTTATTGAAAAATAGTTTTTTACTTTATATACTTCTTTTTTTCCTTTCATTTTTATTTTTAAATTTTTTTGAAGTATTCAACATTTTGAATTGAAGTTTAGTTACAAAAGTAATAGAAAGTCAATTATACTTTTATAAAATACTTTATCTTTTATTTCCTATTTTAGTATCTTTTTTTCTATTTTTAGTTTTTTTAAAATGATATAAAAACTTTTTTCTTGTAACAAAAAAAGTAAAAAAAAGCTCCTTAAAATTAAAAGATAAGTTTTTAGAGGAACTTAGTATTTTTTTAAAAAATAATTAAAAAGTAAATAAAAGAGAAAATATCTAAAAATTTACAATAATTAAAATTTTTTTTAATCTATTTATTTTTTTTATTTTAATTTCTTTTTTACTATGGAATTTTAATTATTTGCCTCCAAAATATTTAGTTTTTATAATTTAACTTTTTTAAATAAATTAAAAATTTTATAATAAATTTTTTTATTTTTTCGTCATAAACAAATTTTAAGTAAAAACTGTAAAATTTAATAAAAATAAATAATGGAAAATTTTTTATTAACATGTATTGAATCACGTGTCGAAAATAATACAACTTTCTATGGGCGTTTTCAATTAGGTCCTTTTGAGGAAGGTCAAGGTTTAACAATTGCAAATGCATTAAGAAGAGTTTTATTATCTGAATTATCAGGGTTAGCTATTATTGGTGTTGATATTCAAGGTATAACACATGAATATTCTTATTTAAAAGGAATTCGTGAATCTATTTTAGATATTTTATTAAATTTAAAACAAATTGTATTTACAAGTGATTTTGATTGTAAAGAAACACAAATCGCCTACTTAAACGTTCAAGGTCCTGGAAAAATTACAGCAAAAGATATAAAGTTACCAATTTCATTACAATGCGTAGATCCTGAGCAATATATAGCTACTTTGTCACATGATGGTCATTTAGTTATGAAACTTTTGATTTCTCATGGAAAAAATTATTCAATTCAAAATAAAGAATATAAAAATTTAATCAAAAAAAATTCTTTTTTTGAAAAACATAAAATTGAAAAAAATTTATTTAAAAATTTACTTCCAATAGATTCTATATATATGCCTATTAAAAAGGTTAATTATATCATCGAATCAGATGATGATGTTATAGAATTAAAAGATCGAATTATTTTAGAAATTTGGACGAATGGAAGTATTCATCCTCGACAAGCAATTCATAATGCTGCAAAAATTTTAGTACAATTTTTTTCTCCTTTTCAAGAAACTCAACCATTAAAATCTTTATTTTTAAATACTAAAAATATAAAAGTTTTAAATTATTTAGAAACTACTAATTCGATAAATTTTTTTACTAAAAAACAAAATTCTTTTATTGATAAAAAACTTGCATCTCTTGATATTGGAAATTTAGATCTTTCTCTTCGTCCATACACTTGTTTAAAAAGGGCAAATATACATACCATTGGAGATTTAGTAAAATATTCAAAAGAAGAATTACTATTACTAAAAAATTTTGGGAAAAGATCGTTAGAAGAAGTTGAAACTAATCTTTTTCAAATTGGTTTTAAATTAAAAAATAGCAATGCAGTAGATTTTAATTTAATAAAAAAAGAAAAATAGAAAAAAATGTTTTAATTTTTACTCTCTTTATTTATACCGTAAAGAAAATATTGAATTTTTTTTATTTTTTTTTTATGGTATAAATAAAGAGAATAAAAAAATAAAAAAAATTCAATATTTTCTTTACGGTATAAATAAAGAGAGTAAAAATTAAAACATTTTTTTCTATTTTTTTAGTTTTCTAAATGTCTTATTGTAAGCAAAATTTTTAATAAAAGGAGTAAAAAATTGTCTGAAAAAATTTTAACCTTGGCAAAAGGAACAGGTAGACGAAAATCATCAATAGCTCAGGTCAAGTTAATTCCAGGATCTGGAGATTTTATTATTAATGGAAAACCCGCTATTTTATATTTACAAGAAAATCCTCTTTCAATTTTAGCAATTCAAAGCCCATTAGATCTTTTAAGTTTACAAAAAAATTATAATACAATAGTAAAAGTAAAAGGCGGTGGATTAGTGAGTCAAGCTGATGCAATTAAATTAGGAATAGCTAGAGCACTTTGTGAAATTGAAAAAACATATCGACCTTCTTTAAAAATGAAAAATTTTTTAACTCGTGATTCAAGGGTTAAAGAAAGAAGAAAATATGGTTTAAAAAAAGCTCGTAAAGCGCCACAATTTTCTAAACGTTAATTTTTTATTATTTAAACTAATTACTAAGTTAACAATTTATAGAATAAGAAATAATTTTTTATTGCATTTATTTTTTTTGTAGAGTAATCAAAAGATTACACAATTTGCAAAAATACTACGTTTAGTTTTTTTAAAATATTTGTATTTTTAGAGAAAAATATATATTATAAAAAAATTTTTCTAACAATGGTAGGTCTTTATAAATTAAATTTATTAAATAGTATTAAAACTTCGTTATTTTAATTTTAAAACAATTAAAAAAATTATTTTAAAAATTTTTCCTTTAATCCTTACGAGAATTATTCTTTTACCATGAAATTTAAAAAATTTTGTTAGCATTTTTTTTTAATGAAATAGAAAAAAATTAATACCTTGGTAATAAATAAAAAGAAAATGGAATCGAAGGATAAAGTATAAAGTTCATTAAATTTTCTATTTTAAAATCGAATATATGTCTACAACAACAAATGAAATTATTGAAAAGTTAAAATCTATTACTTTATTAGAAGCAGCTGAATTAGTTTCACAAATTGAAGAAACTTTTGGCGTTGATGCATCAGCACCAGCGGGTGGTGGTTTTATGGTCCCAGTATCAGATGCTGGTAGTACTCAAAAAGAAGTTGTCGAAGAAAAAACAACTTTTGATGTAATTATTGAAGATGTTGCAAGTGATAAACGCGTTGCAGTTCTAAAAATTATTAGAAATTTAACTTCTTTAGGGTTAAAAGAAGCCAAAGAATTTACTACATCTTTACCGAAAGCAATTAAAGAATCTGTTTCAAAAGAAGAAGCTGAAACAGCAAAACAACAATTAGAAGAAGCTGGAGCAAAAGTAAAAATTCAATAAAAACTTTTTATGTTGCTTTCCTAGCTGCTTGCTTTTATAAAAGCAAGTAAAAGCCATGAAAGTCAATAGGAATTTTATTTAGCTTGCTTTTATAAAAGCAAAGCCCTTGCTTTTTTACTTTTAAAATGCAGGGTCAAATAAAAAATTAACTGTTTTTATAGTTTTGTTTTCAATATTTTAAGAAAATCATTTGAATCCTTTTCAAGAAGTATATATTGGTTTCAAAAACTTATCATTCAAAAAATAAAAATGAAGTCCCAGGTTTTTACAAACTAAAAAAACCTAGGACTTCATTTCTAAAAATTGTTCGAATTAAAGTTGCATAAGTTGCTTAGGGAATGGTAAAAGGATAAATGAATCAAGCTTTTATTGAAGTAAAAATTATAAATGAATTTGCTGTAACTTTCTTTCAAAAAATAAAAAGAAAAATTACTATTTGTTGATATTTGAGAATTTACCAACCAATATAATTATAAATAGAAAAGAATTTTTATTCTTTTTTTTTTAATATTATCTCTAAAAAATAAAAAATCTTTTCATTTTTTTGATACAAAAAATTTTTTCACTTATAAAACTATAGTTAAATTAAAGGATAATAAATTTCTATGCCAATAGGTGTACCTAAAGTTCCTTTTCGTTTACCAGGAGAACCTTCAGCTCAATGGGTTGATCTTTATAATAGGTTATATCGAGAAAGGGTTTTATTTTTATGTCAAGACTTAGATGATGAGTTAGCAAATCAGTTAATTGGTATTATGTTATATTTAAATGCAGAAGAAAAATCAAAGGGATTATATATTTATATCAATTCTCCAGGAGGTTCTGTAACTTGTGGTATAGCTGTTTATGATACAATGAATTATGTAAAATCAGAGGTTACAACAATTTGTGTTGGAACTGCTGCTTCAATGGCTTCTTTTATTTTAGCTGGCGGAGATCGAGGAAAAAGAATTGCATTACCACATTCTCGTATTATGATTCATCAACCCGAGGGTGGAAGTCAAGGTCAAGCTTCTGAAGTTTTATCAGAATCGGAAGAAGTTATGAGAATTAGAAGGCAAGTTGGAAAAATTTATTCAGACCGAACAGGTCAAAGTTTAAGTAGAATTGCTCGAGATATGGATAGAGATCAATTTATGTCAGCTCGTGAAGCAAAAGAATATGGCCTTGTAGACCAAGTTGCGATCGATTCAAAATGGTCAACTACTTAATTTTTTTTTCATTTTTTAAATTGCTTCTATTTCTATAATGAATTTTAAAAAGAGACTAGTTTTCACTAGTCTCTATTACCAAAATAAAATAAATTAAAAAAAAAAACCTAAACAATTATAATAAAATGATATTATAAAGAATAATACATTTAAAAAATAATTTTTAGTTTAAAAAATAATTTTTAGTTTAAAAAATTACTATTTTTAAAATACACTTTTAGTTGAAAATTTTTTAGCCTTATTGCGATTTTAGTTTTAAAAAGGAACTCAAATATATGAGTAAAGTTTATGATTGGTTTGAAGAAAGACTTGAAATACAAGCCATTGCGGATGATATTTCAAGCAAATATGTTCCACCACATGTAAATATTTTTTATTGCTTAGGTGGTATTACTTTTACTTGTTTTTTAGTTCAAGTTGCTACAGGATTTGCAATGACTTTTTATTATCGCCCTACTGTTGCTGAAGCTTTTGCATCTGTTGAATATATTATGACAGAAGTAAACTTTGGTTGGCTTATACGTTCAATCCATCGTTGGTCTGCAAGTATGATGGTTTTAATGATGGTGTTACATGTTTTTCGAGTTTATTTAACTGGTGGGTTTAAAAGACCACGTGAATTAACTTGGGTAACTGGAGTTATTATGGCTGTTTGTACAGTATCTTTTGGTGTAACAGGGTATTCATTACCTTGGGATCAAGTTGGATATTGGGCTGTTAAAATTGTAACAGGAGTTCCAGATGCAATTCCTGTTGTTGGTCCAGGTCTTGTGGAATTATTAAGAGGAGGCGTTGGTGTTGGTCAAGCAACATTAACAAGATTTTATAGTCTTCATACTTTTGTTTTACCTTTGTTAACAGCTGTGTTTATGTTAATGCATTTTTTAATGATCCGTAAACAAGGTATTTCTGGTCCACTTTAATAGGTATTCATCATTACTATTTCTATTTGTAGGAAATAGTTATACTTTTAGTAAACCTTTTCTCGTACCTTTGCTTTTGTTAAAAATAAAAGCACGTATAAATGGTTTTATTAAAAAATTTAAAAACTTTTTTATATTCTAAAGTTTAGAAATTGGAAAGAGTTTTAAAAATATGGTAGTGTCGTCTGTTTTGTAGGAATTGCTTAAAAAGTTACAGACTTTTGGACTATGTAAAAAAATAGAAATAAAAAATTCTATTATATTTTCATAAATTTTTTCGTTTTGTAACGCTTTTTAAAACAATTAGCTTTTTCTATTACAAATAAAAAATAATTTTTCTTTTTTTTAGAAATTTTTTTTAAGAATACTTTTTTTTGAATTCAAAGTATAAAGAAAAAAAGAAATTAATTGTTTATTGTTTACTACTGCAAGATGCAACACAAAGCAGATGGAATGATTTTTAAATTTTTTTACTCAAGAAACTTTTATTTTTATTGAATCTCTAAAGATTAGTATCTTTCTAAATTCAATAGTATTTATTTTTTTTTAATTTATATTTTTAGGAGATTTATAATTATGGCAGTTACAAAAAAACCAGATTTATCTGATCCAATTTTACGAGCAAAATTAGCAAAAGGTATGGGTCATAATTATTATGGTGAGCCTGCTTGGCCTAATGATTTACTTTATATTTTTCCAGTAGTAATTTTAGGAACTTTTGCTTGTCTTATTGGATTATCTGTTTTAGATCCTGCAGCAAATGGTGAACCTGCAAATCCATTTGCAACGCCACTTGAAATTTTACCTGAATGGTATTTTTATCCAGTTTTTCAGATTTTACGTACTGTTCCTAATAAATTATTAGGTGTTCTTCTAATGGCAGCAGTACCAGCTGGTCTAATAACTGTTCCTTTTATTGAAAATATTAATAAATTCCAAAACCCATTTAGACGTCCTGTAGCTACAACTGTTTTCCTTATAGGTACTTTAGTAGCTATTTGGTTAGGAATTGGTGCAGCGTTACCTATTGATATTTCTTTAACTCTTGGATTATTTTAATAATTAGTAGTATTTTATATAAAAATAATTTCATTTTTCTTTTAAGAAAAATGAAATTATTTTTATATTTCTCTTCGAATAGTGAAATATAAAAAAACAATAGTAGAATAAAATTCTTATCGCAGCCTTTCCTTACTTTTAAGCAAGTATGATAGAAAAGGTTAAAGAAAAACTAGAATATTTATTAATGAAAAAGAAAAAAATAAGAAAATTTTAATCATTACTTAAAAATACTAATAACTTTTCATATTTCAAACTTTAATATGTTATAATTTTTAATAAAATTAATAAAAAAATCAAAGATAGAAAGTAAATAAACTTTTTTTTATAAAATTATGGGATTACCTTGGTATCGTGTCCATACTGTTGTATTAAATGATCCAGGCCGCCTTATTGCTGTGCATTTAATGCATACATCTCTTGTAGCAGGTTGGGCTGGTTCAATGGCGTTTTATGAGCTTGCTGTTTTTGATCCTTCTGATCCGGTATTAAATCCAATGTGGCGTCAAGGTATGTTTGTATTACCTTTTATGACTAGACTTGGTGTATCAGAATCTTGGGGTGGTTGGACTATTAGTGGTGAAAGTACAAACAATGCCGGTATTTGGAGTTATGAAGGGGTTGCAGCTTCGCATATTATTCTTTCAGGACTATTATTTGCAGCATCAATATGGCATTGGGTTTATTGGGATTTAGAGCTTTTTCGTGATCCTCGTACAGGAAATCCAGCATTAGACCTTCCTAAAATTTTTGGAATTCATTTATTTTTATCTGGTCTTCTTTGTTTTGGTTTTGGAGCTTTTCACGTTACTGGTTTATTTGGTCCTGGTATTTGGGTTTCAGATCCTTATGGAATTAGTGGAGCTGTTCAACCTGTATCGCCTTCATGGGGAGCAGATGGTTTTGATCCATATAATCCAGGTGGTGTAGCTTCACATCATATTGCAGCAGGTATTTTAGGCGTTTTAGCTGGTTTATTTCATCTTTGTGTAAGACCACCTCAACGTCTTTATAATGGTTTAAGAATGGGTAATATAGAAACTGTTCTTTCAAGTAGTATTGCTGCAGTTTTTTGGGCTGCATTTGTTGTTGCTGGAACTATGTGGTATGGATCAGCTGCAACTCCTATTGAACTTTATGGCCCTACACGTTATCAATGGGATTTAGGGTTTTTTGAACAAGAAATTGAAAAACGAGTTCAACAAAGTTTATCAGAAGGAAAAAATTTATCTGAAGCTTGGGCTCAAATTCCAGAAAAATTAGCTTTTTATGACTATATTGGAAATAATCCAGCTAAAGGTGGTTTATTCCGAGCTGGAGCAATGAATAGTGGAGATGGTATAGCAGTAGGTTGGTTAGGTCATGCTGTTTTTAAAGATAAACAAGGAAATGAGCTTTTTGTACGTAGAATGCCTACTTTCTTTGAAACTTTTCCAGTTATTCTTTTAGATAAAAATGGAATTGTTAGAGCAGATGTTCCTTTCCGTCGAGCAGAATCAAAATATAGTATTGAACAAGTAGGTGTTTCAGTTACATTTTATGGCGGAGAACTTGATGGAGTAACTTTTAGTGACCCAGCTACTGTTAAAAAATATGCACGACGTGCTCAATTAGGTGAAATTTTTGAATTTGATAGAGCTACATTACAATCAGATGGTGTTTTTAGAAGTAGTCCTCGTGGTTGGTTTACTTTTGGACATTTATCTTTTGCTTTATTATTTTTCTTTGGTCATATTTGGCATGGTGCTCGTACTATCTTTAGAGATGTATTTGCAGGAATTGATGCAGATTTAGATGAACAAGTAGAATTTGGTGCATTCCAGAAGTTAGGTGATACATCTACTAGAAGACAATCAATTTAATGGAGTAATTCCTTTACTCTGTTGAGAAGTTTACTTAGCATGGGCTAGAATTTCATATTCTCCCAGAGTTTTTGCTTTTTTCTGCTTTTCTTTAAAACGAAAAAAAAGAAAACAGCAAATAAAGAGTAAAGTATGAAATATTTTAAAGATAGTTTTTGTTGGATATATATTTCTTTCTTTTTAGGTTTTTTTAGTTTAAAAAAAACCTAAAAAGAAAGAAAACTTTTAAAAACTACAATGAATTTTTAAAAACAAAAATTTTTGAAAAGCATTTATACTTTAATCTACTAAAAAATTATAGAATTGTTCTCTCCGTAATTGAAAGTATGAAGCGCTTGCACGCTTGCATGCACGCTTGCAAGGCAAGGGAAAAAAGGATCACGTTTTTTTAAAAAAATATTTTTTTGTTGAAAGTTTGAAATATAAAAAATATAAAGAAAAAATTTTTCTAGAAAAAGAAATTATTATTTTTTTAATAAAAATAGTATTTTAAAAATTTTATTTTTTTACTATATCAAATTTAAAAACTTAATTTTAAGTTTTTAAATACCTATTTTTATTTTTTTTAAAAAATAAGTTTTTTATAAAAATTCATTTATAATTTTATTAATTTATTATATGGAAGCTTTAGTATATACATTTTTATTAGTAGGAACTTTAGGTATTATTTTTTTTGCAATATTTTTTAGAGAACCACCTCGTATTATTCGATAATTAAAAATTTTTAGAATGAATTTTTATAAATTCATTCTAAAATTTAAAATTTTTAAGGAATTAAAAATTTTTAGAAATAAAAAAAAAGTTTCTTTTAAAACAAAAGGAGCTTTTTTTAATCTTCATGTTCTTCAAAAGGATCACGAAGCTGTTTTGAAGGTGGTCCAAAACCTACATAAATAGAATAACCCGTTATACTTAAAAGAAGACACCATAAAAAAATAGTATAAAAAAATGCAGGACTTTCCATAAATTTAATTTTTTAATTAAAAAATAATATTTAAAAATAGTTTGTAAGGTTTTCAAAAATGGTATAAATTCAATTCACATTTTTAAAATATAAAAATTTACCTTTCATACTTTGTACTTGCTTTTAAGCAAGTAAAGGCTAAAAACAATAATAAATTTTAACCGAAGTATGCAAGAGTGACCAATTATAAAAAATATATTTTAGTAAAAAATATATTTTTGTAGATAATTTTAAATAAAATCAAAAGGATGTTTAAAAATTTTCATTTCTTTATATCTCCCTTTAACTTTAAATTTTAAAATTTTTATAAAATAGGAATTTTTCGGATAACTATTTGACATTTTGTGTCTTAATAATTAGTTTTAAAAAATTAAATCCTTTAATTCTTATGATATTACAGAAAGTAAAAAAAATCTAAGAAATTTTTTTAAAATTTTATGGCAACAGGAACTACAACTAAAAGTAAACAAGATAGTTTAGATACTGGATTAGTTACACCGCTAGGAACATTATTAAAACCATTAAATTCTGAATATGGAAAAGTAGCGCCTGGATGGGGTACTACTGTATTAATGGGTATTTTTATGGCACTTTTTGCCGTATTTTTAGTGATTATTTTAGAAATTTATAATAGTTCAGTTCTTCTTGATGATATTACAATGAATTGGGAAGCATTAGCTAAATAAAAATTAAGAAAATTAAAACTCTGTTTTTAAGACGGAGTTTTAATTAAAAAAGAAATACTAATACTATGAATACTTACATACTATTACTAATTTACAAAAAATTAAATTATTTTTACTAATAAAAGTATTCAATTTATATTGATAAAATAAAAAAAAATTGGTATTATAATTTATAAGGTTTATTAATTTTGTAATATAATTGTTTAAATCATGTGAGGACTGAAAAGTAGCAACATTAAAAATTTTTTATATAGACAAAATTAATAAACCTTAGAATTTTTACATTCTAAAAAAATTTAGGCGGCACCCAGAATCGAACTGGGGATGGAGGATTTGCAATCCTCTGCCTTACCGCTTAGCTATACCGCCAAAAATTATATTACTATTTTATAAAATTTTATCAAATTTTTTTCGGCGAGTCTATCTTTATTTTTTATAATAAAGAAAATAATATAAAAAAATATATTTACTCGTATTACTAAATTTTAAATTTTTTAAAATAATTTTATTTTTTTAGTAAATAAAATATCTAAAAATTAAACCTTTCTAATATTACTTGAAAAAAATCTTTTAAAAATTTATTTTCTTTGAAAACATTATTTTCTTTTTGTTTTTAAGTAAAAAAAACAATTTATACCTTTTCTGCAAAAATTGCTTTATTTTTTTGAAAAGAAAAAAAGCACTTAATTTTTAGAGTTTGTTTTAAAGAAGACGCTTTCATTGAATCAAAGTTTTCTAATGTTTTTTTACCTTCGTTAGTAGTTTGTTTACAATACGAAAAAAACAAATTTTTTTAAAAAGAAATAAATTGATGACAAATATAAAAAAATCGAAAATACCAAAAAAACTGTATTAAAATCCTTTAAATTATTGAAAGTAAAGGATTCAATTTTTTTAATTTTTACATTTAAAATTATTAAACTTTTTTTATTTTAAAATTCAATACTAATTTTTTTTTCACTTATACTTTTGCTTAAATTTTAGTTCTTAATTTTTTATAAAAGTTTTTTTTTTTTAAATCGCTACTAATAGTTTGTAAACTGATAAAAATAATTTTTCATTTCGAACCCTTCTTCCTTCCCAAGAAGGAAGAATACTTAGGAAAAAGTATTTCACATGAACGAAAAAATAGCTTTTTAAAAAATATAATACAATTTTATAGTAAAAATGTTTTATAGTGAGTGGAGTCTTAAAATCATAAAAAGTTTCTAGTAAAAACTAGGAGCAGAAAAATTTAGAGTCACAGTATATACCATAATTAAAAAAGGAAATACAAATGAAATATTATGATATTTTTACTTTTTTTCTTCCTGATTTTATAACAATTCAAAGAAATAGTTTTTATTTTTTTTTAGAAAGCGGGATTATTAAAGAATTTTCAAAACGAAATCCGATTATTAATTCAAATAAAACTTTAGAATTAATTTTTTATCCTGAATATTATAAATTAAATCCACCAGAATGGGATACAAAAGAAGCTATTTTAAAATCTAAAACCTATGCATGTCGATTATATATACCAGCTCAATTGACTAACCATGAAACAAAAGATGTTAAACTTCAGTGGGTTCTTCTTGGCAATTTGCCATTAATGACTAAAAGAGGGCATTTTATTATTAATGGATCACCTCGTGTAATTGTAAATCAAATGATTAGAAGTCCAGGAATTTATTATCAACAATTTTTGGATAAAAAAAAAAAAAGAACTTATTTTGCTGATTTAATATCATATAGAGGCGCATGGTTACGATTAGAAACAGACAAAAAAAAAAGAATTTGGGCTAGAATGAAAAAAACACCAAAAATTTCAATTTTAGTTTTTCTTCAAGCTTTAGGTTTAACAAAAGAATCAATTTTTCAATCAATACTTTATTCTGATTTTTTAAAATATTCTTTTTTAAAAGAAAATCATCCGTTAACTACAAAAGAAGCACTTATAACTTTATATTCTAAAACACATCCAAAAAAAGATAAAACTGAAATTACTGCAAATTTAGGACAAAAATTTTTATTTCGAAAATTTTTAAATCCAAAAACTTATGATCTTGGTGTTTTAGGTCGTTTACGTTTAAATAACAAATTAGGAATTTCCGTTCCTTTAAATCAATATACTTTAACTCCACAAGATTTTCTTTATGCTACTGATTATTTAATTAAACTTGAAAATGGAAGTGGGGTTATTGATGATATCGATAATTTAAAAAATAGACGTGTTCGTCCTTCAGGAGAATTGATTCAAAATCAATTAAGTACCGGATTAATTCGTTTGGAAAAATTAATTCGAGATAAAATGAAAAAGCCCAAGAAAAAATTTTCTATCAAAAGTTTAATTACAACAAAACCTATTAATGGCGCTTTGAGAGAATTTTTTGGATCAAGTCAACTTTCTCAATTTATGGATGAAACAAATCCACTATCAGAAATTACCCATAAAAGAAGAGTTACCTCATTAGGGCCTGGAGGGATTAGTCGTGAAACAGCTGGGATGGCGGTTCGAGGAATTCATCCCACACATTATGGTCGAATATGCCCTATAGAAACTCCCGAAGGTCAAAATGCTGGGTTGGTTAATTCAATATCTACATATGCTCGAATAGATGTAAATGGTTTTTTAGAAACGCCTTTTTATGAAGTGTATAATGGCCAAATTCAAAATTATAAAAAACCAATATATTTTTCTGCACAATACGAAGAAAAAGTAATAATTGCTCCAGGTGATTTAAATAAATCAAAATTAAATTTTTTAGCAAAAAATTTAATACCTGCAAGATCCTTTAATGAATTTAAAAGAGTCTATAAAAACGATATTCAATATATAGGTCTTTCTTCTATTCAAATGATTTCAATAGCAACATCTTTGATTCCTTTTTTAGAACATGATGATGCAAATCGAGCTTTAATGGGATCTAATATGCAAAGACAAGCTGTTCCTTTAATGATTTCTGAAAAACCAATTGTAGGGACGGGTTTAGAATTTCGTGTAGCCTCAGATTCAGGGCATATTTTTCAAACAAAATATAGTGGGTATATATCATCCGTAAGTAATCAAAAAATAGTTTTAATTATTAAAAATAATAAATTACCTAGAATTCATTTCAAAATTTTATTTCATTTAGATTTAACTTTTTTAATACATGATGTTTTTATTAAAAATAGTTTTTTAAAATATTCTATAAATTTTTTTATCATTTTGAAGACTCTTCAAAATAAAAAACTTTCTAATATTTTTTTTAAAAAAAATTTAATACCAGATAAAAATTATTTTTTTTATAAACCAATTTATAGTCTTCCTTCATCAAGAAATACTTTTAAAAAATTAATTAAAATTTTATTAAAAAAACACTATCATTTTAAATTGAAGTATAAAAAAAATTATGAAATAAAATGGTTCACTAGTAGTTTAATAAAATCTTTTGAAAAAATTGTAACAAAATTAAACAATGGTTTTTCTTTTTTAAAACCAACCATTGATTTTAAAAATTTATCGAAAAATGTACAAAACTCCAATTTAATTTTTGAAAAAAAATTAAATACTATTTTTTTAAATTTTTTTTTAAATCAATGGTTTTTTAAAAAAACTCAATGTAATTTGGTTTCAAGAAAAACTAGTAAATGTTTAAAAAAATTAAAAATTAAAAAAGAAGTAAATTGTAAATTTTTTTATAAAAAAAATTTAGTAAATAGAATAAAAATTTATAATAAAGAATTTTTCAAACCAGCAATTATAAATTCTGAATTAAGGTATGAAAATATTTTGTCGTATTCCAAAGTAAATCCAACAAAAATTTTTTTTTATAAATCTAAAGTTGTTTTTATAAATAAAAAATGTATAAAAATTAAAAATTCTATTTCTTTTTGTGATAAGAAACTAAGAATTAATTTTAAAAAAATTAGTCACAATAAAAATATATTTTTTTTAAAAAAAAATTTGTCAATTTTTATTTATAAAAAAAATTTTTTATATAAATTAAAAAAAAATTCTTCTACTATTTCAAATAGTTTTAATAAAAAATTATTTTTAGTGTATTCAGAAATTCTGAACTCTTGTTTAAATGAACAACTAGAAAAGTATTTTTATTTGTATTCTTTTTTAAATTTTTTAAATTTTAAAAAATTTAAATTACAAAAAAATAGTTATCAATTAATTCCATCAAATTCTGAAAAATCAAATTATGATATTTCTAAGAAAAATTTTTTAAAATTTGAATATACTATTCAAAAATTTCATCGATCTAATCAAGATACATGTGTTGTTCAAAAGCCAATAGTTCAAGAAGGCGATTGGGTTCAAAAAGGTGATATTTTAGCAGATGGGATAGCTAGTATAGGTGGAGAATTAGCTTTAGGGAAAAATATTTTAATAGCTTATATGCCTTGGGAAGGATATAATTTTGAAGATGCTATTTTGATAAATGAAAGATTAGTTTTTGATGATGTTTATACTTCAATTCATATTGAAAAATATGAAGTTGAAATTCGTGATACAAAATTTGGAATTGAACAAATTACCTCACAAATTCCAGAAATAAATTATTCTGAAATTTTTCATTTAGATAAAAATGGGATAGCAAAACCTGGAACTTGGGTTAAAGAAGGAGATATTTTAATTGGTAAAATAACTCCAATAAAGAAAAAGCCTTTAACACCACATGAAAAATTACTTTATGATATTGTTGGAAAAGAAATCCCAACAACTCGTGATAGTTCTTTACGAGTCCCAAAAGGTGTTCATGGTCGAGTAATTGATGTTCAAATTTTGGAAACTGAAAATATACCGCCAGAAATACCTTTTGAAGGTCCAGGTCGAGTTCATATATATTTAGCTGAAAAAAGAAGAATTCAAGTAGGAGATAAAATGGCTGGTCGACATGGTAATAAAGGAATTGTTTCGAAAATATTACCAAGACATGATATGCCATATCTTCCCGACGGAACACCTATAGATATGGTTTTAAATCCTTTGGGTGTTCCGTCACGAATGAATGTTGGACAAGTTTTTGAATGTTTATTAGGCTTAGCTGGTGTTTATTTAAATCAACAATTTAAAATTCAACCTTTCGATGAAATTTACGGTTCGGAAGCATCTCGAAGTGTTGTTTATTCTAAGCTCTACGAAGCTCGAAAAAAAACGGGTCAAACTTGGTTATTTACGCCAGATTTCCCTGGAAAAACAATTCTTTTTGATGGGAGAACTGGTGATTTTTTTCATCAACCAATTACAGTCGGTCAAGCTTATATGTTAAAACTTGTCCATTTAGTGGATGAAAAAATACATGCTAGATCAACTGGACCATATTCTTTAGTAACTCAACAACCACTTCGAGGGAGATCGAAACATGGTGGTCAAAGACTTGGTGAAATGGAAGTTTGGGCTTTAGAAGGTTTTGGTGCTGCTTATACTTTGCAAGAATTATTAACTATTAAATCTGATGATATGAAAGGTCGTCATCAGGTTATGGATGCTATCTTAAATAATGAACCTATTGCTTTAGGAACGCCTGAATCTTTTAAAGTTTTAATTAAAGAATTACAATCTCTTTGTTTAGATGTAGGTGTGTATATTATTGATTCCGCTGGAAAAAGAAAACAAATTGATGTAATGAAACTTTCTTAATAAATTTTTTTAATAGAAAATTAAAAAAAGTTTTAGCGTAGCCTTTGCTTTTTTAGTTTTAAGAAGTAGAAAGGCTACGTTAAAATTTCTAATTTCTTGAAAAAAAAGAAAACCAGAAAATTTCAATAAAATTTTTTGGACTTTTTATTTATCTTTTTTTTAGAGAAGATAAGTAATTTCTAATTTTTCGTTTTTCAGTAAAAAAAGTTTTTTCAAAGAGTTTTCTCATGTATTTTTTTATAAAAAAGCAAATTTCATCTAAAAAAAAATAAAAAATAAATACTTTTTAGTATTACTTTTATTTTTTACTATTTTAACTGTTTTTTTCATTTTTTAGAATTATAAAAAGAAAAAAAGTTTAGAGTTAAAAACTTTCAATTTATTTTTTAACTTTTAAACTCTTTTAAAAGTTAAAAAATAAATCATTTCTTCTAATTTGATAAAAATAATAAATTTTTTATAGAGTGGAGGTGGCCTTTCTTTTTATACTATTTCTTATAAATTCAAAAAATAAATGCATAAGTTTTTTTATTTTTTAAATAAGAAAAAATTTTAAATACTTCGTTTTTTATAATTTAAAACAGAGATTACAATAAAAAAATAAAAAATTATAAAAAGGTTACTATTTTGTGAAATCAATAAAAAAAAATACTTCTCTAAAACCGATTCAAGTAGAATCAATTCGTATTGGATTAGCATCACCAGAACGTATTCGTAAATGGGCTGAAAGAACATTACCAAATGGTAAAATTATAGGACAAGTTAGTAATTCTCAAACTGTTAATTATAAAACACTTAAACCTGAAAAAGGGGGGTTATTTTGTGAAAGAATTTTTGGTCCAATAAAAGATTTTGAATGTGCTTGTGGGAAAAAACGAATTAAATATTATCAAAAATTTTGTCCTGATTGTGATGTAGAATTTACACTTTCTCGTGTTCGTCGACATAGATTAGGCTTTATTCAATTAGTTTCAGCTGTGACACATATTTGGTATCTTAAAGGAACACCAAGTTATATTTCAATTTTATTAGATTTACCAAAAAAAAAAATTGAAGCAATTACATATTGTACAGAAACCTTATATATCTCTCCAATTAAATTAAAAGATTCAAGTGAAATAAATAAATTACAGACAAAGCTTTTTAGTAGTAGCTTAGAAGAAAACCATACAATAGATTTTAATGATACTATTTTTGATCATAGCCAGAAGGACGAAACGTTTCATCAAAAAAATTTTTTAATAAAAAATTTTACTGAAAAAGAAGAAATTGAAAATAGTAATAAAAAACCAAGTTTTTTAAATTCTTTTTTTTCTGAAATTGATACTGAAGAAAATCAAATTTTAAAAAAATTTGAAGAAGACCCGAATTTTTTTTTCAATATGGGAAATTTTAAAAATGACGGGTTCTCTTCTTCATTTAAAAAAAATTTAATGAATACGTATTATGTCATATCCCAGGATTGTTCTTGGGAGATGCAAGATGATTGGAATTTTTTTAATTATTATATAACAAATCCTCCTTTTCAAGATGACAAACTTATTTCTTCATATAATTCTAAAATTTTAAATTTTAATAATTTTATTTTGTCAAAAAATAAATTAAATAATTTTTTAACAGGTGGAGAAGCAATTCGGTTACTTTTATCTAATTTAGATTTAAGTTTATTAGATCGACAACTTCGTATGGAATTATTTGAATATAATGAACAAATTACAGAATTTGAAAATCAAAATTTTCTTTTATTTGGAGAGCAACGTCGATTACAATTTCTTCATTATGTAAGAACAAAAAAACTTAGACGTTTAAAATTAATACGCCATTTTAGACGTACAAAAGCACAACCAGATTGGATGATTTTATCAATTCTTCCTGTTTTACCTCCAGATTTACGACCTATTATTCAATTAGATGGCGATCAAGTTGCAGTTTCTGATTTGAATAAACTTTATCAAAAAGTTTTATTTAGAAATAATAGAATGAAAAGACATAGAAAAATTAATTCTGGAAATAAATCTGATGAAATAAAATATGCTCAACGACTTCTTCAAGAATCTATTGATGCTTTAATTGAAAATGGTAAAGGAGGATCTGAACCAATTTGTGCTACAAATGATCGTCCTTTAAAATCTTTATCTGATATGTTAAAAGGAAAAAAAGGAAGATTTAGACAAAATTTATTAGGGAAACGCGTTGATTATTCAGGTCGATCAGTTATAGTAGTTGGACCAAAATTAAAACTACATGAATGTGGATTACCCAAAGAAATGGCTATTGAATTATTTCAACCTTTTTTAATTCGAAAATTAATGGCTAATAAAGTGGTTCGAACAATTGTTGGTGCAAAACGATTAATAAATAATCAAGATTCTATTATTTGGGATTTTCTTCGACAAGTAATGCAAAATCATCCTGTTTTATTAAATAGAGCACCAACTTTACATAGATTAGGAATACAGGCTTTTCAGCCAAAACTTGTCGAAGGGAGAGCGATTCTTTTACATCCATTAGTGTGTCCTGCTTTTAATGCTGATTTTGATGGTGATCAAATGGCTGTTCATGTTCCATTGTCTTTTCAAGCTCGGGCTGAAGCTTGGAAACTTATGTGGTCCAGAAATAATTTATTATCTCCAGCTACAGGTCAACCAATAATACTACCAAGTCAAGATATGGTTTTAGGTTGTTATTATTTAACAACATTCAATGTAAATTCTTCATTCTTAGAAACAAAAAATAAATTTTTTTACTTTAGTGATTTAAATGATGTATTAAAAGCATATAATCAAAAAAAAATTCATTTACATTCGTGTATTTGGGTTCGATGGAATTCTTTTTTAGAGAGTTTTTTTGAAGTTGAAAAACCTTTAGAAATTCGAGTATATTCTAGTGGAAAATTTTTATTAATTTATTCTACTTTTCAAAGATATGTTGATTCTAGTAAAAATTTAAATTTTCAGTTAATTCGTACAACCCCTGGTCGTATATTAATAAACGATTTATTACAAAATTTTTATAGTCAAAGTTAAAAGTTTTATTTATTTTTTTTTTTTGAAAAAAAATAACTTGAGATATTTAGAAAACTTTGCATAGTTATTTTTTTTTCTAATACAGTATTCCAAACACTGCTTTGCAAGGGTATTTAATCTTTATTTTATTTTTTTAATTTTTATTAAGAAAATAGGAACAGATAGGATAATTTTTATCCGTTTAGCAAACTCCGTCCGTTGAAATTTCATATGGAAGGGTTTAGAAGATAGAAATAGTAGTCAAGGACTCAGCGGATTTGTTTAGTAAAAAGAGGAAAAAAAGGAGATAAAAAAGAAATTTAGAATATATGATTAAAAAGAAAAATTTAAAAAATAAAGCCGATTTCAAATAAAATTTTTTTCGTAGAAATAGAAAAGTAAAAGATACTAAATTCTTTAATACTTTTTTGTCATAAGTAACCCTTCATTTTTTTTAAAGAAGGGTAAGGGCGTTGCGTTGCAAGGTATCTAATCTTTTTTTATTTTTAAATTTACAAGATTTTTAATGATAAAAATTGATTTTAAATTTTTTAATTTGATTCTATCTATTTTTTTTTCATTAATTTTTTATATTTTAAAGATTTTTTTCTTTTTTTGTAAGGAAAAAGATCTATAAAATTTTTTTTTCTTTTTTAAAAGCCTACAATTAATCAAAGAATTTGAAAATAGTATTTCGCAATCTACTTTTTTATTTTTTAAATCCTATGACAAATAAAAATTGTACTAAAAAACTATTTTAAAAACCTTCATATTGCTGTTTTCTTGATAAAGAAAACAGCAAGGACTCTGTTACAAATGGTAAAAATAAAAAAACCATAGTACACGCTTCGTCTGATTGCTTCGCTAATGAAAGATTAAAATTTGGCCTATTTGAATACTCATTATTTTAAAATATATAATTTTTTAAAAGTAGGAAGTTTTTATGAAAAAATTTTTTTTTAATCGATGTTTTGATAAAAACAGATTAAAACATTTAATTTCATGGTCTTTAATTGTTTTTGGAGAAAAACATACTATAAAATTAGTAGAAGAGTTAAAAGATATTGGATTTGGTTTTGCTACTGAAGCAGGTATTTCTTTAAGTATTGATGATTTAAAAATACCTCCAACAAAATCTTTATTAATTTCAGAAGCAGAAATAGAAATTTTTTCTACAGAATATGATTATTTATGTGGTAATTTAACTGCAGTTGAAAGATTTCAAAAAATGATTGATATATGGCATCGAACAAGTGAAAATTTAAAACAAAATGTAGTGCAATATTTTCGTTCAACTGATTTATTAAATCCAGTTTATATGATGGCTTTTTCTGGAGCTCGAGGAAATATTTCTCAAGTACGTCAATTAGTTGGTATGCGTGGTTTAATGGCTGACCCACAAGGACAAATCATTGATTTTCCGATTCGTAGTAATTTTCGTGAAGGATTAACGTTAACTGAATATATCATTTCTTGTTATGGTGCAAGAAAAGGTTTAGTTGATACAGCTTTACGAACAGCAAATTCTGGTTATTTAACACGAAGATTGGTAGATGTTGCACAACATATTTTAATTTGTCAATTAGATTGTGGTACAAAACGAGGAATTTATTTAAATACTATGAAAGAAGGAAATAAAATTCTTCTTTCACTTCAAAATAGGCTTATTGGTCGAATATTAGCTGAAGATATTAAAATAACTAAAGATGAAATTCTTTTTAAAAATCAAGATATATCATCTTCTTTAGCGTCAAAAATTATAAAGGTAAAAAAAGAAGTTTTTGTTCGTTCTCCGCTAACTTGTGAAGCAAAAAATTCTATATGTCAACTTTGTTATGGGTGGAGTCTTGCCCATGGAAGTTTAGTTTCTTTAGGAGAAGCTGTTGGTGTTTTAGCTGCTCAGTCTATTGGAGAACCTGGAACTCAGTTAACTATGAGAACTTTCCATACAGGAGGAGTTTTTTCTGGTGATATGATGGATGAAATTCGTGCACCTTTTCAAGGTATAGTTGAATTTAAAGAACCTTTTCAAGGCATTTTAATACGAACTTCACACGGAAAAATCGCATTTTTAACGAAAACTCCGGGTGAATTAGTAGTAAAACCTTTTTATTTGAATAAAGAAAAAAAATTAGAAAATCAAAAAAATTTTAAAGGAAACACTATTTCTGATTTTGAAATTATAAAAACTTTTTTTTTACCTGTTTCTAGTATTTTATTTGTTAGAAATGGTGAAAAAGTTTTAAAAAGACAGCTTTTAGTTGAATATTCTTCAATATCTACTCAAAAAAATCAAAGAATTCAATCCAAACATGAGTTAAATTCAAATTTTGAAGGACAAATTTATTTTGAAAATGTACTTTTAAGTATAAAAAGTACAAAAGAAGGTGATTCTATTCGAACAGCTAAAAATTTAGGATCCATTTGGATTTTATCGGGAAAAATATATCAATCTTTAATTCTTTCTAATTTTTTTCCAAAAGTTGGTGATTTAGTTAGTAAACATTCAATTATAGATCAATTTTTATTAGTGAGTCCAATTAATGGGGTTCTTGAAACTACTAAAAAAGGAATTAGAAAATCTTCTTCTACTATATCTAGTATGGAAAATTTGATTTCTAAAAATAATCAAAAAAAATTAGAGAAAAACAAACTCAATCTAAACAAACCAATTTTATTTAATAGAGAAAAACAGTATGATGAAAACAAAAAAAATATTTTAATTTTGAAAAAATTATTTTTTCATTTTACTATTAAAAAAATAAATTATAAAAACTTTGGGTATTTTTTTTCAAATTATCCCAACAGTTCATATTTTGGATTCAGACAAAATTTAAATAATTTATTTTTTTGTAATTCAATTTTAAATCCAACGAAAGCTTTAGATGAAATTTATTTTTCTAAAATTCATTCATTTTTAAAAAATTATAAAACAAATTTCGGTGGTTTTTTAAAAATGAATACTTATTATATAAATGAAGATAATCATTTTGGTCAAATTTTTTATATTTCAGAAGAAAATTATGAATCAAAAAATTTTTATTTTTTTTCCCCAAAAAGATTAAAAAAAACTATTTTTGATGATAAGCAAACAAAACTTGATTATAAAAAAATTTATTATAATAATGAAAAAAAAATTTATAAAAATCAAAAAAATTATTTTCAATTGAAAAATTTTAAAAAAATTAATTCTTTAAAAAAGCATAAATTATTAAATTTTTCTAGTATCATAGACCTTTCCGCTTCGCAAATGCAAGGTAAAGACAATACTTTAAAAAATTTACTAAAAATTGAAAATAAAAATTGGATTCAGAAAAAAAATTTATTATTTTTTAAACTAAAAAATGAAGGTAAAAAAAGTTTCTTTAGTCTTCCTTTTGATGGGGTATTAGAATTAAACTTTTTTCATAAACTACCTATTTCTTCTTTAACGGGATTATATTCTCAAAACAGTTTAATTTCTTTTAAATATCGTTCCTTAAAATTTTTTAGAAATAGCTTAGCAAATTCAAGACTTCAAGTCTATTCATATCGATCAAGTCATATTTGTTTTTTAGTAAAAACTATTCAAAAAAATAAAAGCCAACAAAATTTGAAAAAAAATAAAATGAATACTCGATCTATTTGTTTTTCTTCAAAATTTAAAATTAAACCAGGTTGGATTTATTTCCCACAATTTGAAAATTATAATTTTAAGAACAATAATGTATTAATTTTTCCAGGAAAGAATATAATTGATAACATTTTTTTTGATTCATCCATTGTTTCTATTGAATATTTTCCTAGTTTTAAAAATTTTTGTAATAAAAAAATAGTACTTATAAATGCGAAAAAAAATTATAATAATTGGGTGGTAGTTGGAAAAATACTTTTAGATAAAAATTTTAAAGGTATTACTTTTAAAACATTTCAATCTCGTAGCGAAGCTAACTATACTCCAAAAAATTTTTTATATACCGTAGATTCTGAAGGATATTCTAAAACAAATAAAAAAAATAGAAACTCTCAAATTTTTTATTTTTTTTATAAAAAAAATAAAAAAAATAAATGGGATTTTAATAAAAAAAATTTTTATTATCAAAAATTTTTTTTATTAATTCGAAAAGTTTCAGAATATTCTTTACTAAATTTAAAAAAATTTAAAAAAGATTTTTATACTAAAAATACCAAAAATAATGAATTAATTTCTAGTACTAGTAAAAAATTTTTGTCAAATCAACAAAAAATTGTTTCATTATATGATAAAAATGTATCAGCTGATTTTAAAATTCAATATTTTTATACTTTTAAAAATTTAAAAAAAAAATTTTCTGTAAAAAAAATTAATATTTTTGATGTTTTTATATCTTTACAAATACCAAAAAATTTATATGTAAAAATACCTCGATTACAATTTGCTCAAAATCAAATGGAAAAAAAAAAATTTTTAAAACAAAAACCTTTACCTTTTACTATTGGTATGGAATTTGCTTTATTAAGAAGAATTGAAATTCCTGATTCTATGAATTTTAAAAAATCTAATACTAAAATTTTTACTTATAAAAAAAATAGTATTGTTAAAAAAAATAAAGTAATTTCAACTTCTTTTTTTAGTCCGTTTGATGGTGAAATTATTAAAACACACTTAGACTCTTTAGGAAAAAAAAATTGTTTAATTTTAACTAATAATGATCAAATAACTTTTTCTATTTCTAATTTATCTTTTGATATAAAAAATTTTTTTTTAAAAAAAAATGTAGGTCAATTTATTAGAGCTAATGAAGATTTAGGGTGTATTAAATGTTTTAATAAATCCGGTCAAATTATAGAAATGGATACAAATAAAATTGTAATTAGGCAAGGACAACCAATATTATTTTCATCGCGTGGGGTTTTTCACATAGAAAATAATGATTTTATTCAAAAAGGTTCTCCATTATTAACTTTATTTTATCAAAGACTAAAAACTGGTGATATTGTTCAAGGAATTCCAAAAATTGAAGAATTTTTTGAAGCCCGACAAACAAAAGAAGGAGAAATTCTTCCCGAAAATTTACATGATAAACTTTTAGATTTATTTCAAAATTATAAACAAAAATTTAATTCACAAGAGGCTGCTAGAAAAAGTATACAAAAAATACAACAAATTTTAGTCGAAGGTGTTTTACGTGTTTATCAATCTCAAGGAGTTAGTATTTCTGATAAACATTTAGAAATTATTGTTAGACAAATGACATCTAAAGTTAAAATTATTGATGGAGGTCAAACTGGATTATTACGAGGAGAATTAATTGATTTACAATGGATAGAGATAGTAAATCAAGGTCTTGAAAATCAAAAAGCAGAATATGAACCAATAGTTTTGGGTATAACAAAGGCTTCTTTAGAAACAGAAAGTTTCATTTCTGCTGCTAGTTTTCAGGAAACTACACGTATATTAAGTCGTGCAGCAATAGAAAGAAAAACAGATTTTTTAAGAGGTTTAAAAGAAAATGTTATTTTAGGGCATTTAATCCCAGCAGGGACTGGTTTTTCATTATCTTTTGATCCTGAAAATATAAAATATTTAAAAAAAAATAGTATTGAAGAATCTTTTTCTGATATTTTTTATTAATAGGTATATATTTTTTTAATTGAAAAACCTTTTCATTTTTTTCTGTGCCTTTACAAATAAAAAGGCACAGTGAGGGGTTCGCTTCTTTTGGAAAACTACTCAATTGAAATATCTGCCAAGCACGACTTCAATAATTTTTTTTTTTAAAAGACATTTTCTTTAAAAAAAATGATTTTAATTTTTTATACTTTAAGCTATGCGTCCTGCTTTTTTGTTTTTAAGAAAATAAAAGAAAATTTAAAATCATTGTTAAAAAAATAGAAAAAAAATGAATTTTTAAAAATATCTGCTTTTTGAAAAAAAAGCTTTTAATTAGCACATCGGATACCTACTAATTTGAATAAAAATCATTTTGCTTTTTCTGGTTTTTTTGAAAAAAAAAAAAATCAAGAAAACTGCAAAAAAAACCCTTCCTTTATTTTTATTAGAAAATAAGAAAATTTAATAAAAATTATAGTATTTTATATTATTTTATTGGATTTGGTGTATTAAAAAAGAAAATAACTTTGAGCGTTTTTACTTATTTTTTAAATCTAATTTTTTAGTATAAATTGTATAGTAAAAACTATTTATTTTTTTCATTTTACCTTTTCTAGCTTTTTTTAAAAAGCTAGAAAAAGAATATAAATTTTTTTTAACTTGATTTTTTGTATTCAAAGATAAAAATTTAAAATAAATTCATTATAAGATTTAAAATACTTTAAAATAAGTTTTACTTACTTTAAAAATTAAACTTATAAAATACTAGTTATTTTTTTCAGTTTTTTTGTTTTGTTTTTTAAACAAATACATTTTTATTTCGTTGTAGCTAAAAATTCTTCTGTATATTCTAAAATAGCTTCTTTTAATAAGCCTTCTGCTTCATTTGTAAAAGTATTTGTTGAACGAATAATTTCTATATATTTAGGTTTATTTGTTGCAAGATATTGTCTTAATCCTACTAAAAAACCACGAACTTTTTCAACTGGAATTTTATCTAAATATCCATTTGTTCCAGCATAGATACTAGATACTTGATCTTCTAAAGATAAAGGAGAAGCTTGAGGTTGTTTTAAAATTTCACGTAAACGTTGTCCTCTTGCTAATTGATTTTGAGTTGCTTGATCTAAATCAGAAGCAAATTGTGAAAAAGCTTCTAATTCTGCAAATTGAGCTAATTCAAGTTTTAATTTCCCAGCTACTTGTTTCATAGCTTTAGGTTGAGCTGCAGAACCTACTCGAGATACAGAAATACCTACATTAATAGCAGGACGAATACCAGCATTAAAGATATCAGCTGATAAAAAAATTTGTCCATCTGTGATAGAAATTACATTTGTAGGAATATATGCTGAAACATCTCCTTCTTGTGTTTCTACAATTGGTAATGCTGTCATACTTCCGCCACCTAATTTATCATTAAGTTTTGCTGCTCTTTCAAGTAAACGTGAATGTAAATAAAAAACATCTCCAGGGTAAGCTTCTCTTCCAGGTGGTCGACGAAGAAGTAAAGACATTTCTCGGTAAGCTTGAGCTTGTTTTGATAAATCATCATAAATTACTAAAGTGTGGCGACCTTTATACATGAAATATTCAGCTAAAGCTGCACCTGTATATGGAGCAAGATATTGTAAGGTTGCTGGTGTATCAGCTGTTGCTGCTACAATAATTGTATAATCTAAAGCTCCACGTTCTTGTAATGAATTAACAACCTGTGCGATAGAAGAAGCTTTTTGACCGATAGCAACATAAACGCAAATAACATCTTTACCTTTTTGATTTAAGATAGTATCAACTGCTATTGCAGTTTTTCCAGTTTGTCTATCCCCAATAATTAATTCTCGTTGCCCTCTTCCAATAGGAATCATAGCATCAACAGCTACAAGTCCAGTTTGTAATGGTTCGTATACCGAACGTCGAGAAATAATTCCTGGTGCTGCTGATTCAATTAATCTAGTTTCAGTAGTACTAATTTCACCTTTTCCATCAATTGGTCGGGCTAAAGGGTTAACAACTCTTCCTAAATACCCGTCACCTACAGGAATTTGTGCGATTTTTCCAGTAGCTCGAACAGATGTACCTTCTTGTACTGTTAAACCTTCGCCCATTAAAACGGCACCAACATTTTTAGATTCAAGATTTAAAGCAATTCCTATTGTTCCATCTTCAAATTCTACAAGTTCCCCGGCCATTACTTTTTCAAGTCCATAAATTCTAGCAATGCCATCTCCTACTTGAAAAACTGTTCCAACGTTTACAACTTTAACTTCTTGATTATATTGTTCAATTTGTTGTCTTATAATACTACTAATTTCATCAGGTCGGATTTTTACCATCGGCCAGAAACCTCCTTTTTTATTTTAAAAAATAAAAATACTAATTTTTTTAAGTTATTTCCTTTTATACTTTAAAACAAAAGGAAATTAAGAAAAATTGGAAATAATTAAAAAACCTTTGGTTTTTTTATAAAACAAAAATACATTTATTGACAAAATAAAGAAAATTTATTTCATCTTATAATTAGTAAAAAGTACAATATTAAAATTATTTACTGATGTATGAAATGTTTTTTCTAATTTTTTATTTAATTTTTCTCGAACTTGATTTAATGCTAGTTTAACAACTTGCTGAGATATTTGATTTATTATTTTTTTTTGTTGAAACTCTAATGTTTCATATTTTAAACTTTCTAATCTTTTAGCATCTTGTTCAGCTTGTCGAATGCATAAATTTTTTTCTTGCTCGGCAGTTAAAATTCCTTGTTCTTTTATTTCAATCGCTTTTTGTTTTGCGTTTTCTAATTGAATTTTAGCTTTATTTAATTTTTCTTCAGCTTCAACGGCTCTTTGTTCTGCTTCCAAAAGATTTTTTAAAATTGTTTGTTTACGATTTTCTAATAAGGATTTTAGTGCATCACCAACAAAAGAGATAACAACGCCAAGAACAACAGCTAGATTAATAATGTTTGTTTCTAAAATATTTGTATTAAACCCAAATTCTTCTCCAAAAGGGAGATTAGTAAAAAGGGTTAAAATCATCATAAATACCTCCATAAATTTAAAATTTTTTATATCAGAGGATTAAGTTTTTCAATTCATCGAAAAAACTTTTATTTTACCCTGGCATACTTTAGGGTTAGCATATGGAATACTAAGTTTTTAAAAGAAAAAGAAAAATCATTCTAAATTAATTTTCAATTTTATTTTCTTGTTTCTAATCAAGATAAAGAAACAAATAGTAAAAATATAGAATTTGTAAAAAGTTTTAATTCTTAAAATTGAATTATTTTTTATAATATTTTTTTTAAAGAAAAAAATAGTTATAATTTAAAGAGTTTTTTGAATACTCTTCAAAAAACTACTTAAAAAAATTTTCTTTTTTCAAAAATTTTTACATACTTTATCTTTTTAACCATTTATAGAAAGTGAAATATTTTTTTAAAAATTTTTCCAAAAATTAAAAATGAAAAGTTAAATTTTTTATTAAAATTTGGATATTTTCCTCTTCATTTTTTTACGGAGCAGTTCGTTTTATTTTTAAAAAAAATTAATTCGAATAATTTCAAAAGAAAGTTCTATACATTTTATGCTTGACTTTTAATTTTTACTTTTCTTCTAGAAAAATAGATATTTTACTGAAAGTTTTTTTCAAAGTATGTTTTTTCTAAGTAAAATTTTTTTATTTTTTAAAATAAAAAACCCTTGCTGTTTTTTTTACTTCTAAGTATGTAAGTAATAAAAAAATTTCTTACATTCGTTTAAAAGAAAATGCTAAATTATCATTTTTTTCTTTTTTTATACTTTAAGCTCTACGCTTTAAGCTAAAAAAAAATTATTAAGAAACCATTCAGAGTTTTTTATTATAGAAAAAAAGAAAAAACTCTGATTTTTACCATTCATACCCTAGCTAGAAGTATGAATGATTTCGGCTATAAATTTTATTTATGAAGCAAATGGGTTTGCGAAAAGAAGAGCTAATGCTACAACTAGTCCATAAATTGTTAAAGATTCCATAAAAGCAAAACTTAATAATAATGCGCCACGGATTTTTCCTTCAGCTTCTGGTTGTCTAGCAATACCTTCAACAGCATATCCAGCTGCAGTTCCTTGTCCCATACCTGGTCCAATAGCAGCAAGTCCTACAGCTAGTCCAGCAGCAACTACAGATGCAGCAGCAACAAGTGGATTCATGATTTTTTTCTCCAATAATTTAAAAATTTAATAATTATAAACTTTCTATATTTTTTGATTTTTAATAAAAAATATAGTTTTTCATTTTTTATTTTAATTCAAGTTTAAAAACTTAACCACCATATTTTACTATTTCATGAAATGATAAGCTTTTTTTAATTTTATTTAATGATGATCTTCTAAAGATTCTCCAATATAAGCTCCAGCTAAAGTAGCAAAAACTAATGCTTGGATTGCACTAGTAAATAAACCTAAAAGCATTAGAGGTATTGGAACAACTAAAGGTACTAAAGCAATTAAAACGCCTACTACTAATTCATCAGCTAGGATATTTCCAAATAACCTAAAACTTAATGATAATGGTTTAGTGAAGTCTTCAAGTATATTAATTGGTAATAGAAAAGCTGCTGGTTGAATATATCTTTTAAAATAACCAAAACCTTTTTTTTTTATTCCCGCATAAAAATAAGCAATAGAAGTTAATAAAGCAAGTGCAACTGTCGTATTAATATCATTTGTCGGAGCAGCTAATTCCCCATTAGGTAATTCAATTAATCTCCAAGGTATTAAAGCTCCCGACCAATTAGAAACAAAAATAAATAAGAAAATTGTTCCTAAAAAAGGGACCCAGTTTAAATATTCTTCTTCACCAATTTGAGTTTTTGCTAAATCTCGAATAAATTCAGTAATATATTCTGTTAAATTTTGTAAACCTTCTGGTACTGATTTTAATTCTTTATTTCCTAGTAAAGATATTAAAGCAATTATAGTTAAAACAATCCACGATGTTATTAATACTTGACCATGAACTTCATAATTACCAATTTCCCAGTAAAAATGTTGTCCTACCGAGACTTCTGAAATTTCAAATAAACTAAAACTTTTAGTTATACTTTGATCTATTGTATACATAAAGATTTTTTTATGATTTACAAATACATTTTATTAAAAATTTTTTGTAACTATATTTTAAAAAAAAAAACTTTTATGAAAAAATATAGTTTGTATAAATTATTTTAGTATTTACAGATGTTTTCTTGCAAGTATAAAAAAAATATAATTTTTTTATTAAATTTATAAGAATATCTTTTTTGTTTTTATATTTTTTACCGACTTTTCATACTTCAAGCTAAGAAAGCAAAAGCTTCTTCAAATATTGATATTTTTTATACTCCAATACCGTAGCTCGAACTATGAGGGGTAGATTAAAAATTGTTTTTTTGCTACTATAGATTAATATTATTGTAAAATATAAAGGTAACCAAAATTTAATTTTATAAAAAAAGAAATTTATGATTTCAATAGATGAAATGGCACAAGTTGGAATGCATTTTGGTCATCAAGCTAGAAAATGGAATCCTCGAATGGCTCCATATATTTATACTGAACGAAATGGAATTCATATTATTGATTTAATAAAAACGTATTATTTTTTAAAACAAGTTTGTAAATTTTTAACAGAATCAGCGTTTCAAGGAAAAACATTTTTATTTGTTGGAACAAAAAAACAAGCTTCTAGATTAATAGCTAAAACTGCATTACAAGCTAATTCTTTTTATGTAAATCAAAGATGGCTTGGTGGAATGTTAACTAATTGGAAAACAATTAAAACGTCTATATTAAAATTAAATGATTTAGAAAACCGTGAAAAAAATGGTGAATTAAATACTTTACCAAAAAAAGAAGCTGCAGCTTGTAAAAAAGAAAAAGAAAGATTACAAAAATATTTAGGTGGCTTAAAAAATATGACAAAAATACCTGATATTGTTATAATTATAGGTCAACCTGAAGAATTAAATGCAGTTAAAGAATGTAAAAAATTAGGTTTAACAACTATTACAATTTTAGATACAGATTGTGATCCAAATTTAGCAGATTACTTTGTTCCTGCTAATGATGATTCAGTTGCTTCTATTCAATTATTATTAAATATTTTTTTGGAATCAATTCAAATAGGTCAAAAGCAATATATTGAAAAACAAAAAAAATTTGATTTACAAAAACGTTCTTTAAAGAAAGTTAAATAATCGAAAATACTAAAAAACACAAATAAAAAAATTTTTATTTGTGTTTTTTAGTATTTTTTTACCCTGTATTTTAAAATTAAAAAATTCCTTCTTAACAAATTAAGCGATTGCTTTTATTTTTAATAAAATCAAGGGTTTTGCTTTTATTAAAAATAAAAGCAAAGTATTCATTACCTTTTCAAGTAAAACAGTATTGATGTAAAATAAAATCGGAGAGAGAGGGATTCGAACCCTCGGTATGATTTCTCATACGACGCATTAGCAATGCGTTACCTTAGACCTCTCGGTCATCTCTCCAAAAAAGTACTAAATAATTTTGAAAAAAATCATAAAAAGAAGATTTATTTTTTTATTTTAGTATACCATAATTTT